TAGCCCGAGGGGGGCCGAAGGCCCCCCGAAAGGCCACGGGCCGGGCCCGTAGCCCTCCGGGGGGCCCGCTACGCGGGCCCCCCGGGAGGCCACAGAAAATTGGGGTCACGACCCCAATTTTATGTAGCCTGAATTAAGACATTTAAAGGTATTTAGGATTACTTGGAAATGGGGGGACGTCCCAAACCCGCCTCAATTAACGCGGTTATTCATCTACCGGGCGAGACGCCCAACGTGAGAGAATTCCCGGAAAGTACCACGATGCCTTAGACTCTAGAAAGAGCCTAGAGTGGATCTACCGAGTATCTGGGGAGAAAGGAGATCTGATGTCGGGTCAGTGGAAATCGGGAGACCGAGGGGGGCCCGCTACGCGGGCCCCCCGAGAGTCCACGGAAAATTGGGGGGACAAAGAGAGACTGGCCCGCGCGTAGCGCGGGCCTGTCAGAAGGGGCCCTGCGGGCCCCCTCGGACTTAAGCGGAACATATCCACGATGGTACCAATAGAAGGAGCCAGTGGGGTAGATCCGCTAACCTGGAAGAAAGAATCATTTCTAAGCAAATTCTACGTTCCCCGCGAGCTTCGCTCGCGGGGTCCGTGTCCCCCCCGACTCTCTCGGGGGGGAAACGAGAATTACATGTTGCCAGACTGGGTGGAAATGAGTACAGCCAGTTCGTTCTCGTACGATAAGTTGAGTAAATGGCTAACATTATGTAAACCAGCCTCTAAGAAGCAGACAAGAGCAGTACACGGAAACGTGCCATCACATTGGGAATCCCCTCCGGGTGCGTTATTGGGCCGCGTGAAAGCGTGGGTCGTATTTATTATATCACCTGGGGTGATCATTGGATTCACTCCTCCTCCCCTTACTCAACCATTCATCTACCATTCCCGGGTCATTCCCGTATAAAACTCCGTCGTCAGCATAACCGATTAGACTCTTCTTTTGTTAAGTCATATACCTTCCGATCTAGAAGTACTATCATCCCTAACAACGCCGCAACATTGTTACCTTGAACTACCCCTCGGTAGTAGTGATGATATTCCCCCATCCCGGCCATTTTAAGCCGTAATGGGTCCTTCATCCGCCCCCCCCGTAGGATATATTCGGTGTTTACTCCTAGCTCAACCAAGCAGACGCATCAGCCTCAGTATAGTTCGATCCGAACTATGCTGGAAAGTCTGCTAATTTACAGAGCTCCCATATTTTAGTTCTTTCGTTTGGACCCCGGCAAAGAAGGGTCGACGGGGCCCGCGTAGCGGGCCCCGTTAACCCCCCGGGGGGCCCGCTACGCGGGCCCCCCTCGGGTCTTAGACCGGGGGCGGCCGGGAATTCTAATAAATGAATTTATTTTTATTAAATTAAAAATTTAGGCCGCCCAAGAGTCATCGGGCCCCGCGTAGCGGGGCCCGAATACCTTTACTAATTTTAACCTTTAAATAAGTGGTCGAAGTGGTCGGAGTGGTGACTTAAAATAAAACTGTTTACTTTTTATTAGATTTAATAATTAATTAATTCGAATGGAAATGAATGATTTTATAAAGATTAAATCGAAAATAAGAATAGTTTTGAAACAGGTATACATTGGTGTCATTCATGTAATTAATAGGATTAAAGGTTTTTATAGTGGGGGGGTAGATGATTCTTCACTGCGGCCGCCGGAATATTAAGATTTAGTAATTACTGGGCTGGGAAGGCTCGAACTCCCATTAGTCGACATCAAAAGTCGATGACTTACCAATTAGTCAACAGCCCAATCAAGGGCCGCGCAGCGGCCGCCTCGGCCCCCGAAAGGGCCAACGGCCGCCGGCGAAGTAAAAATTAATTTATTTATTTTTATAAAATTTAAATTTAGCCTTAGTTGGCCCCTTCTCCAATGGTTCCAGAGGCGGCCCGCAATTGCAGCGGGCCGATGACGTTTCGGCGGGGGCCTTCGGCCCCCGCCTCGCGGAGTAAAATTTTAATCCAGGGGGCAGAGCCCCCCAATTGGGTCTAATTATTAAGTCCCACCGGTGGCATTCGGTCCCCCCGGTTTTTATTAATCATTTTTTCTATTTATTGGCATTCTAAAATAGTATGCTGGCTAGTTTCCCGGGGGCGAAGCCCCCGGGTCACTTGCCGTTGGGGGCGGCGTAGCCGCCCCCAAGGCTAGTAGACTTGAACTACTATTACCAATTAATAAATTAATGGTGCCGTCCCAATTTGAGAGAATGCCGAGCTAGAAGAACTAAGTGCTGGTTAGTAGACTCGAACTACTAATACCTCGATTACAAATCGAGTGCTTTACCAATTAAGCCAAACCAACTCATGTATAAAAAACAGGACGGGTAAAACCTATGAAAGGAGTACCAAATATTATTTAATATTTATTACTTTTATAATTAATTAAATTAGTTTGTCATTAAGATCTTCCCCCACCCACAAAGTGGGTGGAAGGAATACCCCCTACTACGCTGAAGTCTCCGAACTCTCTGTTGAGGCGAGGAAAGCGCTACGCGCTTTCCGGGGCGGGGGCCTAAATTTTTAATTCGGCCCCCCTCGGCTGAGGGGCGGCGTAGCCGCCCCTCGACCTCCCCCGCCACGTAAAACGTGGCGGGCGAGGCGAGGAAAGCGCTACGCGCTTTCCGGGGCAATTGAGGGGGCCCCACTGCGTGGGGCCCCCTCAGCTCTCCTTTTTAAATTCGTTTATTCCAATTAAAGGGATTAATAAATAAGGAGAGGGGTGGTAATAATCTTAAAATAAAAAATGATATGAAATTAAGCAATTTCAAATGCAACTAAGATACATGGTACTAAGATAATGAACCCTAATGCTAGAGGAAGCATACCTGTCCATGTGAAAGACATTAGTTGATCGTATCGAAGTCTTGGAAAACTCGCTCTACGTAAATACTATTATAATGATTATTAGTATAATGGACTTTATCTTCATCATTAATGATTATTAGCATGAAGTCTCTGAGGTATCATTAATAAATGTTACCTGCTGATTGTCCTAATTTTAAGATTATTACTATTAAAGTACTCAAAATATTATGGATGTTCCAGCATATAGCTAAGATTTAACCCGAATTAATTCGGGTTAAGGGCCAGAGGAGACCCAAATATAAATAAATAGAATTAGACAAGTTTTAAGACCTAGACTTAATCCTTCTAATGATAAGAATGTAGGATTTTCAAAACTTACAAAAGGAATTAAGTATCCTCCTAAGAATAAAATGCTTACTAAAGTAGACATTAAAATAATAGAAGCATACTCTGCTAAGAAGAACATTACGAAAGGTACACTAGAGTGCTCAGTAAAGAAACCAGCAACTAGCTCCGATTCCTATATACATAATTTGTTTAACTTAGGGGTTAATTTGAAGGTTAATAAAGAATGTATTATGGATTTTCTCTTAATCGTATATTTACGATTCACCACATAAAATCTCTGAGGATCGATTAATTCTCTTTCCTGCTGATTGTCTAATCAATAGAATTATTACCTCTAAGGTATCTATAGATATGTAGAGGTGTTTCAGCATATAGTGGTATTTAAAGAGGCCGAATCGGCGCCGGCCCCGCCGGCGATGATTAGGCTAAGGCAGCTTTCAGCTGCCTTAGCTGAATCTTAATAGTAGGGTTTAGCCTCTGGTAAGTCAAATGGAGCTCTATTAGTTTCAGCAATTGCTGAAATTAAGAACATTAAAGATAATGGTAATAATGGAATAATATACCAAACACTAATTTGAGCTTGAATAATCTCAGTTACGTTAAGTGATCCAACTAATAATACAACTGTAATGATGATTAATCCCAGTACAACTTCGTAACTAACCATTTGAGCTGTACTTCGTAATCCTCCTAAGAATGCATATTTAGAATTGGCAGCCCAACCTGCGAAAATTACTCCATATACTCCTAGAGAAGAAACCGCTAATAGATATAAAATTCCTAGACTAAGATCTGATAATGTTAATCCTGCACCAAAAGGAACTACTCCCCATGATAATAGACTCGTGATCAGGGAGATCACGGGAGCAAATAGGAATAAAGCTTTATTCGAATGAGCAGGAAGTACAGATTCTTTAACAAATAGTTTTAATGCATCTGCAACATTTACTCAATCCAGATGGAATATCCCGTCCCATTCCTGCGCTTTATAATCTTAATTCTGTTTGTAATTAAAATTTAGTCAAATTTGGATAGGGTATTTTAACTCAGGCGCGTAGCGCGGGGGATTCGACCATTTTGAGTAAATAGATCATATTATCATACTTATTCAGTATGTAAGACATGTGATCGTTGAGGATCCCAATAATATTATTATTGGTTTCCTGCTGATTGTTCTAGTTTATTGATTATAACCTATTAAGGTACAATAAACTTTTGGAATCTTCCAGCATATAGTCTTATTTTCATCATTTAGATATGAAAATGAAGCCACTTGTTACAATGGTTGTAATAAACCATAATATCCTACTCTATTAGGACCTAATCGTCTTTGCATAGATCCCATAGCCTTTCGTTCTGCAATAGTCATGAAAGCTACAGATAATAATAATGGTACAATAACAATAAGTACCTCAATAAGTGATAATAACATGAGTAAATAATTATACATGAATAATCATAATATCCATTCAAAATCCTAATAAAAAGAAATTCCCCGGATCAAAGATCCGGTAAATAATCTTTCGGGGCCTTCGGGCCCCTCGGAAATTCTAGAATAATCTTGATTATTAATTCTATCGTCATCAAGCTATTAGAGCTTAGTGGATTAGTTATTGGAATGGGCTATTCTCTCCCCAAATTACGGGTATAGAAACTCACCGTAATAAACAAGTTATCTATTGAAGTTAAGTTATAATTCGGGAATATAATAATAATCAAGGAGGAAATCGGGTCTGATTATTAAGATAGGAACTTTCCCCACAGCGGGGCTGCGGAATAATCTCTCGGGCGGCCTACGGCCGCCCTCGAAACTAGTAAGAAATATACTTACATAAGTGTCCTAATAACAATAGATAAATTTTACAATTTGTCTATTGTAACTTATATATTAATTAGATTGCCAATAATTACTTATTTAGTTTTCGGCGGGGGGCGAAGTAAAAATAAATTTATTTATTTTTATAAAATTTAAATTTAGCCCCCCGATGAAAACATCCCGTTTTCTAAAAATAAATAACTCCTAATCTTATCCGAGGGGGGCCCCACGTAGTGGGGCCCCCCATAGTGAGGCCCGCTGCGCGGGCCGCACCTTAATTCCTTCTCTTGTCCTTAATTCCTTATCTTATCCGATTCGTTTAGTTGGTTTTAGGCAAAGCGTAATAGGTCCAACCATTGCGAGTAATAGAATCATACTTGCAATAATTAAGAATAATGCGTGAGAAGTATATAATACTTGACCGATACTGTTAATTTGATCAAGAGATACAAATACATTATCCCAATTAGAGTGACTAACAAATAATGTTTCTAATTTGTCTGATTTGAATGATAAAAAGTTAATTGAGTCAAAAATTGCAGGTAAATCGATTTTATCTAAATTCGTATTAGTTAATCCTAAACCACTTACAAATAGAGTACCTAATACAAAAGCTAATGGATATGGATTAGAATTATCTTCTGCTGAGTCTTGTAGCTCTACTAATTTAATATTAAGCATCATTACTACGAATAGGAATAGAATAGCAATTGCTCCAACATAAACGATTAAATACGTAAGACCAATAAAATTGATACCTAATAGAATTAAATAACAAGCTACATTAACAAAAACAGCAATTAAGAATAATACAGAAATAACAGGGTTCCGTGATGTAATTACTAAAATACCAGACAATACAGAACCAAAAGCCAATAGATCTAATAGAATTGCGTTCATGTAAGCTAAAATTATCCCTATTAAATTAGGGCTAATTAAGAACCGCGGGGGCCGAATTAAAAACCTCAGAACATAGTTCGAAGGAAACCTGGTCCAAGGTAGTTTCCCTTGGACCAGTTCGAAGGGGAACCTTGTTCCCGAGTTCACCGGACCCCCAATTGGGCCGAGCCCGGGTTTGAATAAGCTCCCCCCGCCCCGTTTCACGGGGCGGGGGGGGCCGGGGGGCGGCGTAGCCGCCCCTCTGCGATGGGCGGCACCCCCAGAACCAATTGGCCCCGGAGCCCGTCGGGGGGCGTAGCCCCCCGATTGGGGGGCCGGGCTAAATTAAAATTTTATAAAAATAAATAAATTTATTTTTACTTCGCCCGGCCGGATTCTTAACTCCACTTTTTTATAAATTCTTTTTTAAGCCCCGTCCCGGACCCCGCAATTGCAGAGCGCAATTGCGGGGAACGGAGAGATTTGTCCCGTTCGGGTAAAGATGTTTAATATTGAAATAATAACTATTATTAAGTGGTATTAAAATGACTAATTTCCTTTTAATTCAAAATATTTTGAACAAATTAAGGAATGGGCCCCAATTGGGTCCTATGGACCCGGCGCGGATTCCAGCCAGGCGCGCTTTATTAGCGCGCCCGGCCGGAATCAATAAATATAGCCGTTAAGAGGAATCGAACCTCTATTCATAAATTAACAGTTTACCGTTCTACCATTGAACTATAACAGCATTCTAATGTTTATTAATATTTGCCCCTCCGGGACCGGTCGGATGCCCTTTCGGTCGTCTGGCCTTGGGGGTATTCCCTTTCGGGGGGGGAGGGTATTTTTGAGGGGGGGCTCGCTGAGGTGAAGCCCCGGCGGATGTCAAGATAAATCTTTGCCAGACCAAAATTGGACCTCCGGGACCGGGGGTCCCCAATCTTCGGCCCTTGGGCCTGCCCCCAGTTCTGTATTCTGGGTCGAGACGACCCGAAACTTTGCGCGCTGGGCCTCCAGGAAATGGTATTATTGAAATCGATCTTACCTTTATTGAATCGACCCAATTGGGGCACCACCACTCAAGAAGGTGTAGCTCCGCCCCCTTAGGTACTTAATATTAAAAAAAAGTAAATGGGGGGGCCCGGTCAAAGTAAAAATAAATTTATTTATTTTTATAAAATTAAAATTTAGCCCTTCCCCCCCAGAGGGGCGGGGGAGAGTCCCCGATGGGCAAAGCCCCATCGGGGACCTTAATCAAAAAGTGTACATTCTGTACATGTCGTTAAATTAATATAAGTAACAGTTCAACAGGGGTTATCCCTTAAATGGTAGAGGGCTCGTTTTGCATACGAGTAGTCCGAGTTCGAGTCTCGGTAACTCCAATCCTGCAAATCCCCGCACGCAGAGCGTGCGGGGTCTTGCGACGGGCGGGCTACGCCCGGCCCGAGGCAAAGCCGGCCCCCGAAGTTTTGAAATAATGAAAAATTTCGGGGGCCCCGATGGCCCAAAAATGAGTATAATTTTTATGCCCAAAGCCCCCTTCTCTCCAGGGGCCCAGATGAGAGAAGGGGCGGGTCCCCACAAAGTGGGAGCCCCGCAGGTCCCCACAAAGTGGGAGCCCCTAGCTCGCTAGGCTAGCCCTAGCGGAGCAAGTTTGTTAAAACTTTCTCCAATTGGGGTCGAAGAGCCCGGGGACAGGGCCCCCGGCCCTAGGGGGGCGGCAAAGCCGCCCCCCGGAGGGGTTTCGGGGGGCCTCTGGCCCCCCTCGTCCCTCGGGGCGACGCCGGCCCCTTCGTCGAATATTAGTTGAGCGTTATTATAACATTTTTATAATCAGGTTGTAGCCTAATCTGGTAAGGCATTTACTTTGGGAGTAAAATAGTGTAAGTTCAAATCTTACCAACCTGATATTCTATACATTATTATATAATTGACCTGGGGCGGTGGCATAATATCGCCCGCCCCGGTTCCCATTTATTAGTGATTATCTAAATCGGCTTAATACTTAAAAGCCCCGAAGGCTCTGTCCCCCCTTCGGGGTATAGCTGAGGGGCGGCGTAGCCGCCCCTCGGACTTCCACGCAATCCCGGTAGTGTTCATTCCTCCTGAGTTCCACAGTATGGAATTACTTCGACTCACTCCTTGGGATGGTCCCGTCCCTAGCTCGCTAGGCTAGCCCTAGCGGAGCAAGTTTGTTAAAACTAGCCCCGAGGGACTCACCTCGGGGTCAGTCGACCCCTCGGCTAGAGGGCAATCCGGTACTTTGCAGAGATCGGGGTATTATTTCAACGACGTCGCAGTCGGAGCCCAATTGGGAACCTTTGGTTCGGGGAGGACATTAAAAGAAATGAATAGTTTTGGTAGCTTAAATGGTAGAGCGTACGACTGAAAATCGTAGTGAGGAGGTTCAATTCCTCCCCAGAACAATTAAATTTAACTTCCCGGGCGGATGGCTGTGGCCCAATTGGGGTTCAATTAAAAGATTTAGGGGGATTAACCAATTTTGGAACAAATTTACTCCCCGGGGCGGGGCGCCCCGGTACCCTCAGGTACGGGGTGAACCCGACCCGGGGGCTAAAATTAAATTAATAACCTCCCCACTCTTAGATAAAGGTCGACCAAGGGGGGCCCGCATAGCGGGCCCCCCGAGAGTCGACTAGGGGCCCGCCCCGTAGGGGCGGGCCCCCGGTCGACAGCCAACTCCTAGATGGCTGAAATCGGAGTTGGTTTATAAAGGAATTAATATAGGAGTGAATGAAATTAACCGGACTCCGATCCCTAAGAAGGACGGAGGGATCAGATATATTAATGATCCGGGGGTTCCCTGGAGATGCTATCTCTGGATGTGGAACCTCATGATCCATTATTACGCGAACCCGCGTATTAATGCGAATCAGCACGGCCACCGGGCCGGGAAGGGATCTGTAACCTGTTGGAAGCAAATTCTGACGGAGGTGATCGATTCTAAATTCATCTACGAGTTTGATTACAAGAAGTTCCACGATCTGATTAGCAGAGCGGGGATGGCGGGAGCTTTACTACGGTTCGGGTTTCCGGAAGAGGTAGCGCGTACCTTGGTGCACATTTGTTCACCATACGTAAGAGGTGCCGACGACAACGACCCACTACGGTTGAAACTAGCCCACATGGGAGAGTACCATCATTATTACCGAGGAGTAGTCCAAGGGAATAATGTGGCGGCCTTACTGGGGATGATTGTACTGGAGGATCTAGGAGTCTACGACTTAAAACACGGCCAACTGGTTGGATACGCGGACGATGGTATTCTCTATGGAGATGACCCTCGAATGGTAGAAGAATGGTTGAGCAAGCTGGATCCGAAGATGGGTGTTTTCCCGAAACCCGCAGCCACTAAGTGGGTGCGGTTCTCGGGAGAATGGAAGTCGGAACTGAAATTTGTTGGACTGGCATACGATGGGAGCACGGATACACTCCGGGCGAACACACGATCCGGGAAAACGGAAGTATTTAAATGGGATCGAGAAGAAGGGATTACTCCTGATGTGGAAGAGTTCCTTCGATTATCGAGAACGGGTGAATCGAGTCAATCAGGGCATAATAGCGCGCCATACCAACGTACCCTAACGCATAGAAACGGGGTTCCATATTTAGGATTTCTGTTAGCCAAGATCTGGTCGAATGACCCGAGAAGCCGGTATGAACCGGGGGAGACAGCGAAACTAAAGTACAAACCGGAGTCGCTTCTAGGCAAATGGAATAAGTTTGGGGATTGGCCGTTTAGTATGAACGCGATCAATGCAAGCTCCCAAGCCTATGGATACTTAGGAAAGTGGATTAAACTGTATGAACCAGCGTCCTTACGTCAGCCGGTAGCACACCGGTTGAGACGAGGAACAGGTATCTTTAAGGGAGTACCACGAACAGAAGCGAGAGCTCTGAGCGAGATGATGGAACCTTGGAAATTCTCGGGACCAGCCGGATCTCTGATCACGGAAGGAAACGAAGTCCTAGGGGATGTTACAAGTCTACCGGTAGGAATGGATATGTTACCTAGTTTCCAGAGCATTCCAACACCGAGATGGCTTCGAGCCGGAGAAGTTCCGTTCAACTGGGCGGAGGGCTTCCTTGTGGCACAACGACCACGAGAAAGCAATCGAATTTCCTCAAGTACGAAACGTGAGATTAGACCTATTCAGGCTCGACCTGATGACACGCCTCCATCTTATGACGAGTTAAGATTTGAAAGAGCCTTAGCTAAGAGGGTGAAAGCCGTGTGGACGAAAGGGATCGGAGTAGTCTTGAAGAAACGGGTGGAAAACTTAAGAAACCGAGCCATGAAGCGCGCAGGCAGCGTAATGGCTAATACGAAAGTAGTTAAGTCCTGTAAATCTGGTTAGCGTTAGAGACCCAGAACCTTGAGGGGCCGGAAACGGTATAAATACTCAGGGTGTCTTGTCGAAAGATGAGTCACTCCTCCTCCTCCTCCTCATTTCTCAGTGGAGGAGGGCTATAAATCCGGATGATTCCTCAGGCCTAACCTTGGTTGTACGTTAGGAGCCCAGCGCGGCGTGTTTATTGGACTACGGCTGGGGTTTATTTCTGGAACAACGGCCACTCCTCGGCCAATTGGGAACTGGGGGGGGCTCTGCCCCCCTGGAATTTTATTGAAATAGATAAAAGTAAATAAATATCCTGATTGTTAATTTAATGAATTTTTTTGATAAAATCCCCGGCCAATTGGGCGTAACATGCCACCGGCCGGGGGCAGGTATTTTTTGTGAAATGTGTCTTATTTCTTTGATTTAAAATTTAAGTCATTTTTGTCTTGACATGTCTTAGCGTGTCTGGGCCCCTGGTCAATCCGGGGGCTATAAAATTTAAGAAATAAATGAAAATAAAAGGGTATTACGATTATAAAGTTAACTACAAATAAACATAATGAATTTATCGATGGTATTATTCCTAATTGGGATTTTAGGATTTATTCTTAACCGAAAAAATATTATCCTAATGCTGATCTCCATCGAAATTATGCTATTAGCTGTTACGCTATTAATTATCTTAAGTTCCTTTAGTTTTGATGATATTTTAGGTCAAACTTATGGTATTTATATTATTGCAATTGCAGGAGCGGAATCAGCTATTGGACTAGGAATTCTAGTTGCATACTATAGATTAAGAGGTAGCATTGCTATTAAATCATAATGTATTTAGCTATTCTTACACTACCTCTATTATCAGCTACTGTAGCTGGATTTTTAGGAAGAAAAGTAGGTAGAACAGGTAGTCATTTAATTACTTGTAGTTCTCTAGTTTTAACGGCTCTACTAGCTTTAGTAGCTTTTTACGAAGTAGGATTATGTCAATCACCAGTTTCTATTAAATTAATGAGCTGGATTGATTCAGAATTCTTATTAGTATCATGGGGATTTATTTACGATAGTTTAACAGTATCAATGTTACTACCTGTACTTATTGTATCTGCGCTAGTACATATTTATTCTGTTGGTTATATGAGCGAGGATCCTCATAATCAAAGATTCTTCTCATATCTATCAATGTTCACATTCTTCATGTTAATGCTTGTAACAGGAGATAATTATCTTCTAATGTTTATCGGTTGGGAGGGAGTAGGTATTTCATCTTACCTATTAATTAACTTCTGGTTTACTCGACTACAAGCTAATAAAGCAGCAATTAAAGCTTTAGTTATGAATAGAGTAGGTGACTGGGGGTTCAGTATTGGTCTATGGGCTATTTTCTGGACTTTTGGTAACTTAGACTTTACTACAGTATTCTCTTTAGCTCCATTTATTAGTGAAGAAGTAATTACTATTATTTCTATTTGCCTATTAGTAGCAGCTATGGGTAAATCTGCTCAAATTGGTCTTCATACTTGGTTGCCAGACGCAATGGAGGGTCCTACACCAGTATCTGCATTAATTCATGCTGCCACAATGGTAACCGCCGGAGTTTATTTACTTCTACGATCTTCTCCTATTTTAGAGTATGGGTCTACTCCTTTAATTCTAATTACTTGGGTAGGTGCTTTAACTGCATTCTTTGCAGCTACTACTGGTTTACTACAAAATGATTTAAAACGAGTAATTGCTTACTCTACTTGTTCTCAATTAGGTCTTCTATTCCTAGTTTGTGGTCAAAAGGCTTCAAATAAAAACATCATTTAATGCTAAGAGATCTCAAGGTATAGAGTACTTTAATAGTGACAATCTCTACTACTGGACGGACAATTAGCAGGTATATTTTAAATATACCTCAGAGACTACATATGATGAATTCTTGTTGTTTAACGAGAATTAAGAAATAGTCCCATTCACTTAATCGATTATTTTAGTGAAGGCTAATTTATAACCTTCAATTTTTTACTGATCTTTTAAACACAAGTTATGCTTTTGTTCCTTCTTTAGGATTGTTTCGTCATTATGTTTCTCCAGAAGATAAAGAAAAACTTTCTAAAGCTCTTCCTTCTTCATTTGATGAGATTAATACAGGAATGATGCTTGGTGATGGAAACATTAGAATGAACGGTAAACATGCTTTGCTAAGTGTTCAACAGAAAAATAAAGAGTTTGTAGATCATCTTTGGATTATTTGCAATAGATTTGATATTGTTGTCAACCCTGTTAAAAAATTGATTAGAGTAGACAAAAGGTTCAACAATACAACAATTGCTTATGGATTCCAAACTCTTACTCTTCCTTACTTTACTGATTTATATAAACGATGGTATCAGAAAGTAGGTAAGACTACTGTTAAAATAATTCCTGTTGACATTGAAAAATTTCTTACTCCTCTAGCCATTGCTTATTGGGTTGCAGGAGATGGAACATTTGATAAGTCAAAAAGTAGAGTTATTATTTGTACAGATAATTTTACAAAGGAAGAATGTGACGTCCTCCAAGATGTTTTATTAAAGAAGTATAATATCAAAACATATCTTAAACTTAGTGGTGTAAAAACAAAAGATCAATATAGAATTGTTATTCCAAAGAAAGAATTGGAAAAATTCCAAACTTTGGTTGTAGATTATTTACATTCTTCTATATATTACAGAATTGGATTGTAAATAATTTTTAATTTATTCGATTAGAATTTGCTTTCTCAATATAATGTAGCATTATTCCACTTAGTAAATCATGCATGGTTTAAAGCCCTATTATTCTTATCAGCTGGTTCTGTTATTCATGCAATGAATGATGAACAAGATTTAAGAAAATTTGGTGGTTTAGCTAATTTATTACCATTCACATATTCTATGATGGTAATTGGATCTCTAAGTCTAATGGCTTTACCATTCTTAACAGGATTCTATTCTAAAGATTTAATTATTGAATTAGCTTATGGACATTACAGTTTCTCAGGTAATTTAGTATACTGGTTAGCATCTGTAGCTGCAGTATTTACAGCTATGTATTCTATCCGATCTTTATACTTAACTTTCTTAGGATATCCAAATGGTCCAAAAATTAACTATCAATCTATCCATGAAGCACCTCTTATCATGGCAATTCCATTAGTAGTATTAGCAGTATTCAGTATTTTCTTTGGTTATGTAACTAAAGATTTATTTGTAGGAATGGGAACAGATTTCTGGAATAATTCTTTATTTGTTCATCCAAATCATTCTATCCTAGTTGATACTGAATTTGGACTTCCTACTTCAATTAAATTATTACCATTAATTGGTAGTCTTTTAGGTACTCTAGGTGTTTTTGCTATCTACTGGATTTTCGATACATTACCTAACCAATTTATTAGTTCTAGTCTTGGTAGAGGAATTTACCGATTCTTTAACCAAAAATATTTCTTTGACAATATTTACAATAATCTAATCTTAAATAAACTATTAGATTTTGGTTATACAACTAATAAAATCCTTGATAGAGGAGCTATTGAATTAGTTGGACCATATGGGTTAGTTAATGTATTTAGAACTGCTTCTAATAAAATTACATCATTAGATTCAGGATTTATTCCTTCATATGCAATGTATATTTTTAGTGGTTTAATCTTATTTATCACTCTAATTTTCTTCATTGAAGATCCAAGAGTATTCTTACTTCTGTTATGGGCAGTATTATTATTACCTAATAACACTAACCTTAAAAATCAAAAATAAATAAACTCCCTACTCCCTGGTATCATAATTAATACCTTCTCGTGGTGATACTGTAAGTAACCTTTAGACCCGAGGGTCTCGTCCCCGAGGGTTCAAAGCCCCCTCGGGCTTTAGATGGGCCCCCACGATCTTGATCGTTCTATGCCCTCCCAAATGGGCCAAGGTGAAACTAAATTAATTAATATCTAAATTTTATAAAAATAAATGAATCGGTAGATTTTATTAAATTATTTGCCAATCTGGATTCATCTAGCCTTGACTTGGGGGCCCCACTACGTGGCCCCCGCCGTTCCGCATAAAAAATCATTTGATTTTTTACTACGCCGACGCATCTTTATAATTCTATTTACCTAATGTCAAAGGTTTAAGATATGATGTTAATGTACACTAATATGGGGATTTATTAGGGGGGTGGTAATTAATTTTTATTTAGATTAATTTAATAGTGCGCGAAGTCTCCGGCCGGCTGAAGGCCGGCTGGAGCCAAAAATGAGTAGAATTTTTATGCCTCTCTTGGATCTTTAGTGAACTTAAGGGCTCCTTTAGACCATTCATAAACAAACCCGATTGTTAGAATAATTAAGAAGATAATTACAATCCAGAACCCCATTGAAGAAACTTCATATAAAGAAACTGCGAATGGGAATAAGAATAGAACTTCTAGATCGAATACGATAAATAGAATAGCTACTAGGTAGAATTGAACAGAGAATTTCTGTCGTGCGTCACCTAAAGGTGTGAATCCGCACTCATAAGGTGATACTTTTTCACTGTATGGTTTATTAACTGCTAATAATTGATTAACAACTAATAAAACTAGAGTTAATACAGGAATAAATAAGACAAAGAATGTTAATGTACTCATTACCAATAAAATAGATTTAGAGTGAGTAGGTGAACACTATTTAATAATGGTGATGGATTTAAAATAAAGAAAATAAGTAGAAGAGTAATTGTAGCAATTACTAAACTACTTGAAGTTGTTAATACTCCGGAAACCGAGCCCCCGATATTGTTCGAGGAACCGTTATTTGTTTCAACTGTTTCAGTAACATTTAAAGGATCAAAATGGATAACTTTAATAACTCTTAGATAATAAGCTGCACTTACTACACTTACTACTACAGCTACTAGAGCTAAGAAGAAATTACCATTATGAGTAGCTGCATATAAAACCATCTGTTTACCAAAGAATCCTACAAGTGGGGGAATACCAGCCATAGAGAATAAACAAATAGCTAGACTTAGTCCAAGTAAAGGATTTGCTTGGAATTGACCTTTTAATTGATTAATATATTGGATTGGTGAATAAGGAGATAGTCCTTTAGTCTGTAATAGATATCCAAAGGCAATTAAGATGAAGAATACATTTACATTAGTTAATGAGTATTGAATTAGATAGAATAAGAATGATTCAACTGATTCTTCACTATTAATAGCTAATGCTAATAATAAGAATCCTACATGAGAAATTGTACTAAATGTTAATAATCGTTTAATTCTATATTGAGCCAATCCTCCAACAGTACCAACTACTAGAGATAATAGAGAACTAATTAATAGTAAATATGTCCATGAAGACCAATTACCTAATTGAGTAAATCCTTGGAATTCTAAGATAAATACTAAGAAAGAAATTTTAGGCATAGTTGTTAGCCAAGTTGTTACTACTGTAGGTACTCCATCATAAACATCTGGAGCCCAATTATGGAATGGAGCTGCTGATACTTTGAATAGTAAACCTACAACCATTAATAGTACACTAATTTCAATTGCAGCATGATTTGTTGTTGTAGTAGAACATAACATATATAATCCCTCAAAACTAGTTAGTCCTGTGAAACCATATAATAGACTACTTCCTAATAGAATTAAAGCTGAAGATAAACTACCTAATAGGAAATATTTAAGTCCTGCTGCTGTAGCAGATTCTGATTCTCTATAAATAGTTGCTAAAATATATACAGCAAAACTTTGTAATTCAATAGATAGAAACATAGATACTAAATCACTACTTGAAATTAAACTACTCATACCTAATACGGATAATAATGCAATAAGAGGATATTCAGCTAGTACTGATAATTTTTTACCTTTACTAACTAAAGTTGAATTCTCTCCTAATAAAAGCACTAATGCTCCTAATAGATAAATGAATACATCAATACTTTGAGTAATGGCTGTTACTTGAAATAATCCACCGAATAACCCTACTCCTGAACTTACTAAATCTGTATAAAGTGTATTATACGATAGTAATGCAGAGTAAAGTAAAATAATAATTGTAATTCGGTTAAAATAAATCGCAGGAATTCGAAGGGAAAATAGGGCAATCGCTAAAATCATGGTTAATACACTGAATAAAACCATTACTCACTTAACAACTTAATTTCAGGAACGTCCCGGACCCCCGATCGGTGGCATAGTCACGCCCAATTGGCCGGGGGCCCCCGCCGCAGAGCGGCGGGGGACCCTGAAACCCCTCCCCAGGCCTTCGGCCTGGGGAAAGTATTCGGGGGAGAAAATTTTAGAATAAAATTTTCCCCCTGAAACCTTCCAGAAGATCTTCGATCTGGGGAAAGTATTCGAGGAAAGAATTTAGAATAAATTCTTTCCCTGAAAGCTGGAGGGCCCCCGACAGGGGGCCCTCCAGTGTTCGGGGCCCCCGCCGCAGAGCGGCGGGGGACCTGAAAGCTAAGGGGGCCCCGACAGGGGCCCCCTTAGTATTCGGGGGAGAAAATTTTAGAATAAAATTTTCCCCCTGAAAGTGTCGTTAAAAGACCATTTAGTTTCCCATTTTAATGGTACTTATGGAATCTACCACGGAAAGGTAGGTCTAATTTTGGGGGCGGGCTAAATTTAAATTTTATAAAAATAAATAAATTAATTTTTACTTCGCCCGCCCCCTCAATTGTGGGGGGGCCCTCTTGGAGGGCCCCCCCACAATTAGATTCCGAGGAGGGGGGTAATAAATAGATTCGTCGGCGGGCGTAGCCCTAGATGAATTACGGGGCCTACGGCCCCGCGATTCTAACTTAGAAAAATTCAAATAATCCGGATTATTGGTTCGAATTATTCAATCAAACTATTTAGATGCTAAGAACATTCGAGCTGATTGTACTAACATAAAGTTAGGTAAGATATATTTAGATACTACATATAGTAAAACCATAAGTAGAAGGAATGCAAATGATACTTGGTTAAGGAAATAAAAAGGAACTAGTTGTGGCATAATGTTCTAAAGATATTAATTGGTTAAGGGAAATCGATTTAGAATCCCCGCGCGCTCTGCGCAATTGCGGGGATTCGAAATGCCCGCACGCTCTGCGCAATTGCGGGGATTTAGAATCAGGAAATATGGATCCTAAATACTTAATTAAAATAAATTAATAAAGTGAGGGAGTGACACCTCACCCCTGCGCTTCGCACAGGGGTGAGGTGTCATGCCCGAGGGGAGGCAGAGCCTCCCCTCGGGAGTGACACCGAGGGGGGCCAAAGGCCCCCTGAAAGTGTCATCCCATTCGCCTGGGGCGGCGACGCTTCTGCCGCCGCCCCGGGCAAAATATAAAGATTTTAATACGGGCCGCCAAGAGTTTAAGTAATATTTTATAGTAACCCCAATCGGAATCGAACCGATATTTCCATAGTGAAGTTATGATGTCTTAGCCATTTGACCATGGGGTCTTCTTTCTTTTATATAATAAAATATTTAATATAGGAATAGTAATAATTAGTACATCCAGCAACTTTCCTAATTGAGAGTTCAGGGTAACTCCTGAGTACTGTGAGAGAGTAAAAACATGCTTACAGGACGTACTCTCATATTTTAAAGGTATTAAGGATGAGAGTAAAAACATGCTTACAGTATTTAATGGGAGAGGGGTGGTAATAAATAAGGTAATTAATTTTTATCTTAAGTTCAAGCGTAGCAGGCCTTAGTTTTGGAGGATATTTTACACATCTTTATCTTCCCGCTCTTCTTAGAAACAGCGGAGAGCTTCTTTTAGACCGGTTTCGAAGGGAGATTTTTGTCCCCCGAGGGGCCCTCTCCCCGAATCAACGGGCACTCACTGCGGGACCTGCGAGCGTCCACGAAAGTTCGTTAGTCTACCAGTCCTCGGTTAGCGTTAGAGACCCGAGGCGCTCATCCTGGCGGAGAACAGGTGGTAACACTAAATCAACCAGGGAGCGAACGCTGAAATAACGCGTTCTCGATCATCGACCATTTGGTTTCCCATTAATTTTAATGGTACTTATGGAATCCACCACGGAAAGGTAGGTCTTAAGGGATTCCGAGGAGTAGGGGGGTAATTTGTTTTAACAATAATGTTATTAAGATTGAACTGGTAAAGAATTAACAGTGTGGAATGATGGTGGACTAGTTAATGACCATTCTAGAGTTGTAGCTGTTGAAGTTGCTCCGATTACTCGTGAACTACTGAAGAATTGAGGTACAAACCAATAGTTATTAGCTAAGTTATATTCTTGTTTAGCTAATAGATCATATAGAGCGTATAGGAATACTAATGAAGCTACAATAGAAATAATAGAACCAAAACTAGATACTAAGTTCCATCCTGCATATGCATCAGGATAATCAGGAATTCTTCGAGGCATCCCGGCTAGACCTAGCATATGTTGTGGGAAGAATGTTAAGTTACTATAGTTAATCAATAACATTGATATGTAAGATTAACATGGACTATATCTTAGGTTAATAAACCTTATCCCATGTAGTCTCTGAGGATCTTTTATTATTAAATTAAGAATATAAAATTTCCTACTTATTATTTCAATTAAGTACATTGTTAGAATTATTCTAGCACTTAATTATTAAAATTTTTAAGTATATAGGGATATTATATAGAATTAGATTATCTCTTAATTCTAAGGGGCTAACTTTATCAACTAATTTATTAAATTATTAATCTAAAGGTTTAGAAGTTAAAATCCATTTTTCAGTAATGTATTTACCTTTGATTGGAATTTTTGTATCTAAATTTGATTTTACAGTATCAAATCGTACTCTTAAAAATTTTTGAGCAGCATTAATACTTGGAAAAGATTTAACGAATTCTATAGTATCAGCATTATAGATATAAACAAGAGATCCTCCAATACCATATTGAGGAGCTAATTCTCCTGTTTTACCTTTGTTATGATGTCCAAAGGTATCTAAATAAGTTTTTACTGATTTACTAATTGCTTTTTTAGAATCTTCTGAATGAAAAGTACCCGATTTAGGATGATTTTCACCTGATAATTCTTTTAATTTAGCAATAGTTTCTGCTGAGTGTTTAAATCCTTGAGAAGATCCTGCAATAGTTAAAATATTATAAACAGGTTTAAATAAATTTAAAGCAATTTGTTCTAATTTTAGACAAGTCTTTACATCAGATTTACAAAATGTTAAAATAATAAGACTGAAATTCCATAATCCATATTTTCTTAATGCTCGATGGATAATAATTGTAGTAGTTTTAGTTGATTTAGTTTCATGAATATATCTTTTCATTCTATTTCTTAAATCAACACTACTACCAACATAAGTGTCTCCTGTAATCCTATTAATTAACATATAAACACCAGCTTTCTCTTTAAGTTCTCTATAAATAGTATATTTTGATTCTTCAATATTGTAATATTTTTTTGAAATAAATCTAAAATCTTCGATTGTTCGAGAACTATTATAGTTTCGTTTTTGATTAAAATTTAATCCATTAGTTGTTTGTTTTTTATTTACCCCAATGAATAGAGTCCAAAAATGAATTTGTCCTAATAGTTCATTGTAAGTTTTACCTGTAATTTTACCAATCCAGTAATAGAAAGCAGCAAATAATGCAAATACTGCTCCCATAGATAGAACGTAATGGAAGTGAGCTACAACATAGTATGTGTCATGTAAAGCTACATCCATTGAAGCATTAGCTAACATTACACCTGTTACGAGTGAAGAGAAATTTATTCTATAAATTAGAATAGAATTAATTTATCATTGGATTTAATCTTTGGTAATTATATTAATTACCATACTCACATAAAATCTCTGAGGATCTTCTTATTTTATAATTATGTCCCGGAAGGTACGGATTGAATATCCGATACTTCCGGTAGAATTTCCTGCTGATTGATAAAATATTAAAAATAATTACTCCGAGAGTATTTTAATATGTAAATATCTTTTCAGCATATAGTGAGTTTATAGATATAATTAATATATCTTAGGTCTAACTTGTGTAATTAAACCTCCAATTGTGAACAGTGCTAAGAATCCTAGTGCGAATAACATAGGAGTTGTGAATCGAATACTTCCTCCATAAAGAGTAGCAAGCCATGAGAAAATTTTAATACCAGTAGGTACTGCAATAATCATTGTAGCTGCTGTGAAGTAAGCTCTTGTATCTACATCTAATCCTACAGTATACATGTGATGTGACCATACGATAAATCCTAGGACTCCAATTGATAGCATTGCGTAGACCATTCCAAGATAACCGAAAATTGGTTTACCACAGAAAGTAGATACTACATGGCTAACAATTCCGAATCCAGGGATAATTAGAATATATCAATTAACTATTATTCATCTTTATTAATTAGATGAAAATAGTGTTGGACTCTCTCTTTACCTGAACTTAATAAAATATTAATTATTAGTTTATTATCTATCAAATTTTAAAAATACTAGCCCCGCAATTGGGGGCTCAGGGCTTGCCCTGTACCCCAAGGGGTAAGGGGCGCGCCCCTAGTCATTTATTTATGTAAAGAATAAACATCGATTAAAAATATTAATTAACCGGGAGCCGACGCTAGTCGACCCGAGGGTCAGAAATTGAAGTTCTTCTTGAATTCATATTAGATTTAATTTCTAATAATAATTCTAATCCAGACTCAGTTAAATGTCGTTTAGTATTAAACAATTCACAAGCTTGTTTTAAGTCTAAGTAATCATATCGTTTAATACCATATAAAGGATTATTAACAAATACAGAAAATAATAATTTTTTTACTTCAGACTGTCGTTTAATTGTATATACCCAAAACTTATGTGATTTGTTATAAGACCAAGCACCTCGAAAATGTTGAGAAATTAATTCTAAAGTTTTTCGACTTTTCTGAGTCCAGCTAATGTTTAAAGTAATTTGAATTCCTAATTTTGATCTTGGTGTATTACCTTGACCGATAAAAAATGAACCATCTCCCTCAGTAAATCCAGCTAACCAATTGAAATTGATTTCAGAATTTAAAGGTTTAATAATTACTTTATTTTTTACAAAAGTTTTTTTATTAAGACGATTAACCCATTTTACATAAGTTTCATATTTAGATTCTGTTCTTAATCTACCATTAATTAAATTAGCTAAATTTAATAGGTTGGGGATATCTTCGATAACAAAATGAACCATTTTTTCTGAATGTTGCCATCGTACTTTACCAAAACCTAACCAAAATTTGATAGCATAAATTAATGGTGCATTTTTTGTAGATTGACTAATATAAAATGATAATGTTTTATCTTTTTCATTAGGAAATGAACCGTCTGCTTCAATTAATCCGGTTAACCAATTTGACCATTGTTCAGATAATCCATATTTAGTCTCTGAGGATTCGATCAAAGTTTGGTCTAAACTTTGTAGATTACCTACTGATTGTCCAAATCTATTGATTGTTACTGGAAAAAATGCCAGTACAATAGAATTTAAGGAGTTTCCAGTATATAATGGAAATTTATCATCACTATTTAAATAGTGAGGAAGCATATATTTGACTTCAGGATGACCAAAGAACCCATTCCTTAATATCTTAAAACTTTTAACTCTATTTAAGATACATGTATCATCTCTACTTTAGTGTCCCCTCTTACGAGTTTAACCTCAGTTTCACAGATGACCTTGTGCATCAAGCATATTATACCTGATGAAAGGAATCGACTGTACATCAAGCACCATTTCAGGTACCCACTAATGACCCAGTCTGTAGCGATTACTTAGATAACCGACGGTCTTGCTTTGAGGAGTTTTGACCGTTTTCATTAGTGTTGCCAAACAAATAATCGTACATAAAATTATTTTATCCGACTATATGTTCCTTATCCCTGTCAGGACAAGCTAATTCTATTCGCATTTTCCTTCTAAGAGTTTTAATAATACTTACGAATTAGGACTAGAGTGATGGTACATTTTAAAATATAAAAATGTTAACTGTGTCAGGTCTTTAATTTGATATTACTCTTTAACGATTTATTAAGAAATATCAATCTTAATAATCAGAGACATTTGCCTTAACAGTTTCATGACTTGAATCAAACCATACTCTTTATTCCTTATTATTTTTTATTTACTTTTGCGTTTTGTTGAATTAACTTCAGTTGCCATTTTAACTAAATTTTGTCTTAATTCAGGATTAAGATGGTCTTTATTCATAATATGTTTATGAATTTCTTTCCAAAGAAGATAACTTCTTAATTTTTTAGTTTTAAGAGGATAATTGTCAAAATAATCATATACATTAAAACAAGCTTTTGTACCTGTAATTACATATGAATAATTTGATTTTTTTGAATGAGCTTCAATTGCTCCTGTTTTAAATAATAAAATAAAATGACTTAATACAGGAACATTAATATCACCTTTTTGACTTACTAAAAATCTTAGTCTAAAGGCATTTGAATTTGATAAAAAAGAAACAGTAAAACAACCTTCTGAATCTGTAAAACCAACTAGCCAATTATTAGATAAACTTGGTAATTTATTAGAGTTAATTGGTTTAATCTCATCTAATAAAATTTTACCTTTAATGGCTTTTTGATTAAAAACTTGAAGAAATTTATTAAAACTTTGTTGTTTACTTGGAAGAACAATATTACCATTAAATAGATAATTAATTAGTTCTAATCCTTTTTTATCTTCGACAATATATCTTGAAGTCCGTTTCCCTTGTTTAATTACTCTTCCAAAATTTAATTTATCAAGAATTAATTTTAAAACTTGTTCATCTTCTGTAGATTGAGTAATTACAAAGGATAATTCATTTCTGTTGTTAATAACAAAGGAACCATCCCCTTCAGAAAACCCGATAAACCAAGTAAGAAACTCGTATTCAGGTAATGGTTTTGAATTATTGAAATACTCATTATATTTTTTATAAAAAAAAGAGAAATCAAAGAGTTCCGATTTATCTTCTGGAAAAACTAAAGTATTTAATTGTTTTTTATGTGTTAAAACGCTAGTAGTAATAAATGGTGTTAAGAATAAATGTTGGTATAATAATGGATCTCCTCCTCCTGCTGGCTCGTAGAATGAAGTATTGAAGTTTCTATCTGTTAATAACATTGTAATTCCCTTTTGAATTATATTAAATTTAGTTTAAATTAATATAATATATCTTGATTTACTGGTCATAGGACCCATGGCTCAGATTATTATAATAATCTGACCTCAAAACAAATGTAATTTGTTAAGGTAAATACTCATACACTCACGTGTATGTTGGGACTATATCTTATTAATCTAAGTTGTAAAAATTCTGTAAATGATCCCAAGTAAAAATCGTTCTTTTGTCATTCATACAAGATTTCATATCAATAATATTATCAATATTTTCTTTATGATTAAACTTACCCGGTTTAAAATAATCTAAAATTTTAACCCAGTCTCTATAGTCTATAAATTTGGTACCGAACAAAGGAAATTGATCAAGATAATTTTCTAACACCAAATTTCCTTTTAAATTCGTAGTTCTTACTCTATATTCAGGTTTAGGTTTATCTTCTCTGATAGACTTAACCGTAGTAAGTAAGAATTCTGCCAAAACATTCATAAGTAATAATTTATCTTCTGAATTATGATCTTTTTGACCTTGAGTTAATTCAAATTTACATTCCACTTTAGAATATTTAGGAGAAACAGTAGTTCTTACAGAAAAATGTCCATCTGCTTCAATAAATCCAGATAACCAAGCATTTGAATCTAATGGACTAGTATCAAGAGGTTTATTAATCATATTAAGATTCTTAAACTTTAGATTTAGACAATCAATTAGCTTATGTAATGCTTTGATTTTAGGAGTTCGCATATTACCATTAAGTAATGTAGCGACTAATAATAATCCTTCATAATTATTGATAGTTAAGATATAAGCATTTACTCCTTTTTTTCTAGAAAGAGATCCATTTCTTAATTGTTTTTGAATAACTAAGGCTAATGGTAAATCTTTCAGATGAAAAACAATTTGTACTGAAGGGTAATTAATTCTTCCTTTGGGTGATCTCTCAGTTTTAGGTACAATAATTGTACCATCACCTTCGATCAATCCAGCAAAATAAGAATTAAAATTTGAATTAGTTAGATTATAATCCGTTAAGTTTAAATTAGATTCATCAAAAAATCTTAAGTCCGAGGGGGCCCGCAGGGCCCCTTCTGACAGGCCCGCGCTACGCGCGGGCCAGTCTTTATTGACTTTATTGGGTTTTAATTGGGATACAGGTAGAATAGTACAACAGATTAATTCCGGCGTGTAGTCTCTGAAGATCCCCAAAAGATTCAAATCTAATGGGTTTCCTGCTGATTGTGTTTGACATAATGTATAATTATCAAACAGTTCCCAGCAAATAGCCGAATTTAAAGCCGGCAGAATTAGTTTACCGGCTAATACTGGTAATGATAGAAGTAATAAAACTGCAGTAATTAATACAGCCCATACAAATAGAGGCATTTTGTGGAATGACATTCCAGGAGCTCTCATATTTAGGATTGTTGTAATGACGCTTAAATATAATAATATTATATTTATATCCATTTATTTTCATAAATGGGCGGACCATATCTTCAGCGCATTCTCAAATAAGAATACGGTGTTTCACATCCTAGTCTCTGAGGGGCCTACTTAAATTGTAGTTTCCTGCTGATTGTCTATTGTTATATCTCTAAGATTGTCACCATTAGGTACTTAGAGCTTTAAGATGTTCCAGCATATAGTGAAAATTTTTATATGAACCTCATTTTACGGTATACTATTTTACAGGTGCTTTTTTACAATAATAATTATAATATTGAATATTAGTATCTAGTCGTTTTACTAAAGTTCGTTGATCGGCTCGATAGCCTTTGTCTCTAATAAATTTAAGAGCACTTCCTAAACTTAAGAAGAAATATTTTTCTTGAGTAGAAGCATCAATTAAAACTACTGAAGTACTTAAACTGTTGACAGGTTTATTAATATTAAATTTAACTCGATCTTTCTCTAACATGTTGAGTAAATCAAACATACTTAAATCTACTTTTTGTGCTGTATCAATAAATTCTTTTAAAAACAGATATTTACCTAAATAGAAAGTTTTATTATTTAGATGTTTAGTAAATGTAGTATGATGAATACCTAATTTTCTAACGAAATCAATTTGTTTTAGACTGCTATAGTATAAAATTGAACAATCTCTATTATACATGAATAAAGATTTTGCATTAGAACCGCTAGGATTATTAGAAACTCGAATAGTATTTAAATTAAAAGATTTATCAAGAAGATAATATTGTTCCACTACCAATTCATTTCTAAAATCATTAGAATAAGGAGTAAATTTAACTTCTAAACTAAATTCTGAAAGAGGACTCGGGCCCCGCGTAGCGGGGCCCGGGTCTCTCAGGGGGCGGCTTGCCGCCCCCTTCGGACTATTATTTAAAATAGGGAGTAGTTTACCAATATTACTTGTTTTTAAGAAATAACTTCGTAATCGAGTAGGAAGATGAATTGCAGATCCTACATATTTTTGATTAGAAGGAATATGTGTCCAAATATAAATTCCTGCTAAAGAACCAAAATCTTTACCTGTTTTAGTAATTGTTTTCATTAAGAATTTCTTATCACTAAGATTGGTAAATAAAATTTTAGGTCCATTAAGCATATTTTGTAAATCCTTCTCAGAAATATTAGAATCTAAAAGTTTATTGATAATATCTACATTAGCTTTTTCATTTGTTAACATAAAATCTCTTGCCAATTCAAATTTTTTCTTCATCTCTTTACTCATATAAGTTAACCAACTTGATTTGTCTTTATTTGGTCCTTTTGAGTTTTCTGAAAATAAATCAACGTCATTAATAATAGGATTGTTTGATTTAGAATTATGATGTGTTGAGTTAAATCTAACTAAATGTTCATAGATTGTTAATTGTAATTTATGGGCTAAGCCCATAAGCATCTTATTAATAGTTGTTCCGTAGCGTCCGCCTAATAGGCAGAAGTTCATTGCACCAAGCATAGAAGAAATACCAGATAGGTGAAGACTAAAGATCGCTAAATCTACAGATCCACCAGAGTGAGAAGCTACACCTGATAAAGGTGGGTAACATTAATGTTGATAACCTCAAACCCCCTGTACCCGTCGGATACGAGGGTTCTATCGTTATACTCAATAGCTCTCGCTATTGTTCGGACTATACCTTCAACCTAAAATTTAGAAGTCCACAATGTGTTATCGGCTCTAACCTTTCTTAATCCCCGTAATACTTTTTGAATTTTTACAAGTTGGGAATAGTCTCCTTTGTGTTTATTAAACGATCTAGACCAAATTCTGTATTCAACACCCTTCATACCTTTCATAGTATTGAAGAAGTATTCTGATACATTACTGATTGCTCTAGAATTAGTAGTATCAATCATATGATGATTATATTTTTCTTTGTATACGACTTTAGTGGAAATATGAAGAATATGTCTAATACCTTCTAGTACTACTCTATCTAACTTTTGAGTAATACCAAATCCATGTACGATTCTACTTACATCCTTAGATGTCAAATAAAAACTACCTTCAGCTTCTACAAATCCAATTAACCATGACTTAGAAATAACAATCCCTGCCTCATTTGCGTCAGCAATAGGTAAAGTAATTTTATTCCAAGCCGGAGAGATATAAGATTCATCAGGTTTAGTCGATAATAGAGTTTCAATCTGTGCATTTCTTTGAGATTTAGTTAATTCTTTATCCTCAAGAATAGCATATGCCGACTTGAATTTAGCATAATTGAAATATTTGGTTGTTAATAGAGGATATTGATCAAAAATAGGGAAAATAGTATTCGCCAATTGTTTTCGACCTCTGATTCTAAAACTACCCATGTCTCTATTGGATTCAACACTTACTGAACCTACTCCTAATTGTTGTTTAATATAATACAAAGCCCGTAAGTTATAAGTATTTTGAGAGATTTTGAACGTTAAAGTTCATTTGTCGTCTTGACGTAAGACAGAAAAAGATCCATCTCCATCAGTCATACCGACAAGCCATTGTTGAAATTCTGTATTTTTAGGTTGCATCACATTTAGTCTCTGATGGGATAAAGTAGAATAATCTAATTTACCCCAGGCGGATTGTCCCCGTGTCAAGAACATTTTTACTGCCAATCTATTAAACCCCAAAGGGTTCATGATTGATGAGTAGTTCTTTCCGAATTGAGGAGTTTCCCGCATCGAGTGATGTTTTGTTGCCCGATCTTTACAGATCGGCGACTGCTTACCATTTTCAACAGTCCACCCTGTACCTGCTCCATTTTCTACGAAAGCACTAGCTACTAAAAGAAATAAAGAAGGAGGTAATAACCAGAATGAAATATTATTTAATCGAGGGAATGCCATATCTGGAGCTCCAATCATTAATGGAACGAACCAGTTACCGAAACCTCCGATCATTGCTGGCATACGATTACTCCATGACTCCCGTCATGGATCAGACTGTGTCTTTATCCTTTTCCAAATCAACTTAAGTTGTTATCCAAGAATATTCCACATACAGTCATTGAGGTGATTCGATTTATTTCTTCGAATCACCTGCTAATTTCCCATTGTTACATGCTTAAGTTTGTAACCTATTAAGGTCCTTAAGCCTTTAGGGATTTCTAGCATATAGTGAATATAATAAGAGATATATTTAATATATCCCATGGCTATGCATTTTGCATTCTAATCGTCCAATTTGATAAATCTCCATTGTTTTCTAAATAAACCAGGTTTCGTCCCATTAAGATAAGCTCTGATTGTAGTTCTATCACCTTTCAAATCTTTAGCCAATAATGAAAGACTATGATACTCTTTTGTAAGTTCAGGATTTAAAATATTTTCTGCTAAAATTCTCTTACTTTCGGGATGAAGAGTACTATTAATAGATCTATAATACTTCGTCAGTTTAATCATCTTATCTTGATTAATTAAATTTTCTGAAGTAATCTCGTCAATAGGTTCAAGAGATAATAGAAACACTTTTAACCATAATGTACCATTTTCTAAACAATTATGTAGAGTTACATGATGAATATTTAAAGTGTTATACAGATGTTGTTTTGATTCAAAACGATAGATTAATTCCAAAGATTTCATGTTGTAAATCGAAACAGGAGTACCTCTTTGGCTTCTCAATCGTTGTTTTGTTTCTTCACTCATAGGAGTGTGAGTACCTGAACCACTAGCAACTAAATCGATATTTAAATTAGGTTTTAACGTATTAATAAAATATTGTTCCATTTCCACAGCTTCTACAACTGTAGCATCAGATTTAAGAATAAGAATAGTCAATCTAACATTCTTAAAACCATATTTATTGAAGTAACTTAACACATATCGAGCTTTAGTATTTAAAATAGAAGGCATAAAATAAGAACAGATTCTACTGTATAAATTAATCGAATGACCAACATAAACATCTTTGGTCCCCAAAACTTCAAAGATATACACTCCAACCTTATTTTTTGCTACAGTGATAAGATCTCTATTTTCATAAGGATCGTCAATTACCACTTTAACAAAAGGATGAGGAGGATTTTCTCCCGCGGAACGCGGGGAAAAATCTCCCGGCGGCGCCGCCGCCGGAGGATTTTCTCCAAGTTTATTATCAAGAGAATTATTAGTAGAGTATCTTCTTACACTATTACCTATTGTTAAATATAGAAATTTTTGAATACCAGTATTTAAATTAACTTTACTCGAAAGTTTAGAAATATTAGAAGAATTTTCAGATAGGTTTGTCAAATTGGAGAATAGAAATAAGCTATTAACCAGGAAGAAAATCATTACAAACGCATGAGCAGTTACAATTACATTATATAATTGATGATCTCCTTGTAGATATTGAACACCAGGTCCTGCTAATTCAAGTCGAATTAACATAGAAAAGGCAGTACCGATCATCCCCGCAAAAATTGAGAAGATGATATATAGAGTACCGATATCCTTAGCATTAGTTGAGAACAGCCATCTAACCATATTAGAAGTTGTTATAATCCTTTTTTTTATAGTTACTTATAACCATTCAGATTAAATGTTCTAACTCCCGGGGCGGCTCTGCCGCCCCGGGTCTTTGCCACCGGGACCCTTCGGGGCCCGGGGCAAAAAGGTTGTCATTGTCGTCATTGATCAGATGTACGCGAGAATTTTAGCTCTATTTTTAAAAGGTCGTCATTTAGTTGTCATTGGGGTTGTCATAAACTAAAAGTATTAATCACCCGAAATTAGACCTCAACTCATATAAATAAGGTGACCTTACTCCTTTCTGCTATCTAATTTTATTAAAATAGGGGAAAGGAGTAGTCCAGATTTCATTAGTCTGGATAGATGTTTTACATCCGTTCTCTCACTCTAGAATTCCACTTTGATTACAAAGTGGAATTTACCAATTTGGTTTTTGAGAACTAGAGGCACCGATAAAAAAGCAACCCTTAATAAAAATTAAAGTGAGAAAATTCTTTACAGATACAGCTTTAATTACAGGTATCACAGCAACAATTGCTGGGACATTCGGAATGATTTATTCAGTTAATAAACAAGTTGAACTTAAACGAGAAGAAATGAAGTTACAACGAGATATTAAATTGTCAGAAGACAAACTAAAATGGGAACGATTAGAACTTGATAAGTTCGATCGAGGATTATCATCTAAGTTTGACACACCTCAAAAACCACTTGAAAAAATTGATACACCTATTTCTGATTATCTAAATCATAAGTTTGAAGCCCCCGAGTTACAAGACAGTAAAATCTTGAATCATATTCCTGATGTGAGCAAAAAGTTCAAAGAAAGTATTAACTCACCTGTAGAAGATGATTTATTTATCTTCTCATTAAATAATTTGAATTCATCATCTGATGATTATTTAATGAACTTTGTATCCGTAAATGTTGTTCATTATGCTGGACTAACAATTTTAGGATGTCTGATTACAATTACATCAGCATTTTTAGTTTTATATTTAAACCAACTATATACAAAATATGGTGATGAAAATATTCATAAAGCACCATTCTTCAAACATTGTATAATATTTTTAAATATTCTTTAAACTTTAATACAATTCTATTAAGAATCTTAATTTTTACTAGTACTTTAATGATTTTTATTACAAGTATTTATTTAATGATCTTATAAATCTTCAACTAGTTCCGATCTAGTACAATTAATTTCCTCCCCTCTCCTTGGGTATAAAAAGATAGGTCTTAATACCTCTAAAGGGATGGGTATTAAACCAGATATTCAACCCTTTATATAAGGGGGGGAGTGCGCCGAGTTAACGGCCACTCCCGTGGTTGTTAAAAAAGTTGGGCACCCCGCGTAGCGGGGCCCCGAAAATAAACGTTCATTCCGAGGAATGTGCAGGTCTCAAACGCCATCTGCTGGGTAGAACTTACGATCTTTCGAGTAAGTTTCTTCTTGCTTACCAGGGAAGTGGACAGGTCTCAAACGCTATCCACTAAGGATAAATTTAAGTAGGGAGCTGAACGTTAATCCAGCATAAACCAAAAAATACCCCCAAGAAGCATAAAAAAGTTAATACATACAGTAGGAAAAGAACGACTCTATTAGGTTGTTTCTTTAAAGTTACAAATTTTAATAGAAGAGGTCTTGTTTTAATAAACTCTTTTTCTTCCAATTTTAACTCTTGGGAGAAAAGAGCTACTCCTAAAGCAGCTAATACATATAATCCTGTTACAGTTAAAATATTCATTCCGATTAGAAGTTGATTAAAAGTCTCAGTCGTTTCAATTACACTATTAACAAAGTAACTCGAGTCCCCTTTTTCAAGGACACTTTTCGCAACAATATCAGGGTCTACAGGATTTTGAGTTTGAGGTGTAGATGGAACTTTTAAGTCCTCATATACTTTATCAGACTCTTTCCCACCAATTAATAAACCTTCTGACGGTCCAGCCGTTGAGGCTAAAGAAGTATTTACGTTCGAATCAACGGCACTTCTAAATAACCTTGGGCCTTGTGTGGCTGCCGAGATCATTTGTTGTGCCCCATAAACTAGGCCAAAAGTCCCAACAAACACTGCTGCTTTACCATAAGGATGTGGGATATATGAGGCAGCTTGAGCACCAGCATATACAGAAATAGAACTGTTCAACACTCCAAACATCTTATGTAAGACATTTACAATCTCAGGTTGCACCGAAACATTTACATTATGAGTTACCCCTCTCTCCGACAAATTATTAATAGACTCCAAAGTTTGATTAAGTTTGTTGGTCTCTAGAGAAGTTGAAGAAGGAGAAGGATCTCCTTCTTCACAATAAACAGTTGAGATGAAATCTGTATTCCAGTTTAACTCTGTATGAGCTACAAAGTAGTACAATACTAATAAAGTAAAAGAGACAATAAAGACTCTAAAAAATTTTAGAAAAAACTCCATAATTTGATTTTTATCTAGCCAAAAGCTAGTTAGGTTAAACACTTGAAGAGATGGAATTAAATCCATCGATAAATAAATTTATTTGTGGCACTTCGAGGGGGCGCTATTTAAATAGCCCCTCCTCGAAGCTATGTAGCCTATTCTAATTACTTTGAATACTGAGTGAAAGAAGTCAGTACCAAGAACCTTGTCAGTCCCAGATGCCTTTTACTAATCTTACATATCATTAGTGGTAACTTTGATCTTTCAATCATTCTTCCAATTCTTTTAAGACCCGTTTAAACGGGTCAGCTTGAATGTCCTCCTTCTAGGGAGAACTAAGCTCGGGGGTAACATTGTCATCCGAGTTAACACTGGTAAAGGTTTTAATAAATAAAAAAGGGAGGGGTGATAATGTTTCCCCCCGGGGGGCCGCTACGCGGCCCCCCTCGGGGTTTGTTCAATGATTTATTTAGTTTCAAGATAATGATCTTTACTTACAATACCGCCACGAGAAGGCATAAATCAGGTATCGAGGGGGTGGTGATTAATTTTAAGGGTCCCCGGGCCCGCCCCAGCGGGGCGGGCCCGGGGACCTAGGGGGGGCCCGCTACGCGAGCCCCCCACGGGTAAATAATAAATTTAACCTACAAAGAAAAATTAGTATCTAAGTAGATTTAACCCAGTCTTTCTCATTCCCCCCCGAGAAAGTCGGGGGGGACCCGGACCCCGCGAGCGAAGCTCCCAATTGGGGAACGAGGGGCGGACAAAGTCCGCCCCCAAGATAAAGAATTATCAAATACTTCAATATTCTCAATTAGACGACTTAGTGAGAAGAATCAAGATGTATTTTGATGTTTTCTCAATAAAGATGATTAATTAATCCGAATTCGGATTAATAACGAAACTATTTTGTTTCCGTCCATCCTTTAATCTTGGAGTGTCGACGGGGATTAATCATTATTCTCAGGAGCTAAGTCCATTAGAGTATTTTCAATAATTCCAATTGCTGGTAATAAAATTAAGAACCAAGCAAAGTAGAATCCTGTTGCAAATTGTCCTAAAGTAATGAATGGCTCTTCAACATGTTGACCACCACACCATAGTAAGATTAAGAAATCTACTACTAATAGCCAGAAAGCTAATTTCATTAATGGTCGGAAAGCTGAACCTCTAACTCTTGAAGTATCTAATACTGGCATAGCTAGAAGAATTAATAGAGAACCAAACATAGCAATTACTCCTCCTAATTTATCAGGAATAGATCGTAAAATTGCATAGAAAGGTAATAGATCTTCACTTAATTGATTTCATCAATTTTATAATGCATCGTAGGATGCATATAATGTTTTACAATAGCTCTCAATTGAATCATTGATTCTGCCCATACATAAATTCTTGGTTTACCATTAGGTGTATGAACAGAACACTTTAATCCAAATTTATTGGATAATGTATCAGTAAGTCTTTTAATGTCCTCTTCAGAAAAGGCATACACATTAAGATGAAGACCTTTTCCATGTTTAGACCCATCGTCCATAATCCAATGAGCTAAACCGATATCTGTTAATAACACATCAATATTAGAAGGTACAATTTTTTTACCATCAGAATAAAAATATTCTCTAAAAGGATTAAAACAAGGTAAAGCCATCGTAGCAAAAAACAATGATTGATAAACTTTACCGTTCCTTTTGTCTGTCCAGGTTTTTAAGTACGATTTAATATCAGCTGTACAATATGGTTCAAATAATTTGAACACAGATTCGTAATAAGCTTTGTGTTCTACAGATGTCTGACCGAACATAAATCTACTATTGGCGGTTGATGATCTCTTTTGAATATGACCATCTCCTAGTAGAATACCGATAAGTGCTTGAGAACTATTGGATGACAACTTGATAAGTTGTCTTTCTTCTCTTGACAATCTCTTTTTACCTCTTGTCGAAGTACTATAAAAACAGATTGTAGAAATAAGATCCCATTGGGGATCCAATTTATTAAGTTTGGATTGTATCTTTGCAGATATATATCTGCATCTCGCGTGCAATCTCTGAAGTTAAATTTATAAATTTTACTTGCTTGTAGCCTTTCTCGATCGAGTTATTACTTATTAAAGTATCGATTCGATAATGGGAAGAATTTCAAGCATATAGCGAGATTTTAAAGAGTGGCATCTGTTAACCACTCTGGTACAATTGACGCAGGAGTTTGCATTGGATTAGCTGGAATATAATTATCGGGATGACCTAGTTTATTAGGAGCATAGAATAAGAATAATCCTAGTACTAAGAAGAATAAGAAAATAGTTACTAGATCTTTAAATGTATAATAAGGATGCATATAAAGTCTATCAGCATTTGCTGTAATTCCTAATGGGTTACTTGATCCATGTTCGTGTAGAGTAATTAAATGCATTACTGCTAGAGCAGCTAGAATGAATGGTAATAAGTAGTGAAGACTGAAGAATCGGTTTAGAGTAGCATTATCTACGCTAAAACCTCCCCAGATGACAATATTATTATCGGTACAGCATTTAACTGTACCTTCTTATTATCACTAATAAGTTTAGACTATGTCATCGACCATTCCTAACTTAAATGGATTGTCCATTAATAAGTTGGCGATGTCGTTGGGCACTCGTGTCCGGATTATTGCTAGTGTAGCTCACCGATTAGTCGTTGAACGTTCATACATCTATTAAAACACTGATGTATGCTTCGCTGCAAATTGTCTCTATAAATAGAGAGTTTCTTGCAATTCACCCAATTTGCAATTAAGCTTTTTAAAGCTTAATGGAACTCATAATATTATTAATCCCCGAGCCATAAAAGCTTCGGGGATTAATACCCAGGATATATATCCCAGGTTTTAGAAAATGAATGTTTAATTTTATTTTATCTATTAAGTCGTAAGTCTTTCCCAATGTTATCGTTAAGGTAAGTTAATATTTTTATATCGCGGATGTTCTTGAATCTGATTTAACCATACTTCATATTGTGTTAATTTATAACCAACAAGAGGATGTAAATCTGAGAAAGAAAAGAAATTAACTACAGTTTGAATATCTTTAATAGAACTAACCATAAATTGAGAATAGCCATCAAAGTTGTTGATTTTTACTTTTGTATCAAAAAGAATTCTGAATGCTTCGAATAATAATTCATGTGTTCGTTGTTTTAACGAAAAACAAATATCCTTATTATTTTTCATAAGGAATGATCCTTCTGTCATTGTAAAACCAACAGTCCAGTTTTTAAAGAAATCTAATTCACTATAACCACTTGCAGTTACAGGTAAATTATTATAAACTAGGAATTCTCCAGGTAGATTTGAATACTTTTTAAGATTAGATTGAAGAATAAACAATACTTTATCGTATTGAGCTCTTCGTGTTTCTGTTAAAAAGTATAAATTGTGATAAATAAACAGAGGAAATAGAATTGTTTGTAGATCTGTTCTAGAAATAGTTAACTTAACGAGATTCAATTTAGGATATTTATTAATTCGACCTACTTTAAGCACCGAGTGAATATAGTTAAGTAAATCTAGATCTCTTAAATCTAAAGAGATAACAAGATCAATTCTAATATAATCTTTTGGTGTTTTAGTAATGGCGATATATCCGTCACCATCGATTAAACCAACAAGCATAGCTAGAAAACTCTTAGAAATTTTTAGTGCTTCTAATTTTTCTTCTTCTGTTCGAAGTTTAATCTTATTCGCGGCTTTACTATTAACAGTACCGATAACGGGTAAAAGACTTAATTCTACGATATTTGAATAAATAAACCCATTTTCTAAAGGCTCGAATTCTACTAAATCTTTACCAATCCAAGGGATAGCAGAAAGTAAATTAGTAATTACTGTTGCTCCCCATAGACTCATTTGACCCCAAGGTAAAACGTACAATTTCCAAAAGATAAATCACAATAAATATATTGACCTCTGATTTATCCACCCTATACCTTATCAGTTTATTAATCCCCGAGTTTGTTTGACACTCTTTCTAATAAACATCATTTAAGGCGTTGTGAAGAATATATAATTCTCGGAAATCCGACTGTACATTAAGCACCATTTCAGGCACCCATTGGTGACCCAGTCTGTAGCGATGGTATACACCACCGACGGTCTTGAAAAAGAAGTTTAATCTTTAACCGTTTTCACCAACATAGCCAAAGAGAACGTAAGGTCGCTCTTCAATACCCCTGTCAGGGTATTCTATACTACTGAATTGTTTTTCTGTATAGATTACACAATTCTTCCATATAGGACTATGATTAGATATGAACATTATCTCTATAATGACATAACAATGGTTAATCTAATTAAAAGTCCCATTGTTTTTTAAATAATAAAATTACTTGTCATTAAGAGAGATTCCATTTCATTGTCTAACCATTTTAGGCATGTGTGTTCAATACCTAAGAAAGCTGTAGCCATCATTAAAATTAAGATAATAACACCAATACTCCATGGTAATGCTCTAGGAGATTTATAAGATCCATAATATAATCCTCTACCAATATGAAGATATACAAATAGGAAGAAGAATGATGCTGTATTAGCATGAAGATATCTAATCATCCATCCGTAGTTTACATCTCTCATAATATGTTCTACACTGATGAAAGCTAGATCAATGTTTGGAGTATAGTGCATAGCTAAAGTAACTCCTGTTACAATTTGGATTCCAAGACATAAAGCTAGTAAAGATCCGAAATTCCATGCGTAGTTAAGATTAGAAGGTTGAGGTGAATCAATAACGTAACTATTAGCAAGACTTAAAAGGGAATGACTCTTTAGTAATTTCATTTAAATAAAATATAATTTAGGCTGATAAGAGGAGTTACCTCAATTTATCGATAATTCCATTAAGTTGATTTAGATTGATTTAAATTTATAGTGATTAAGTTTAATCTCTATGAAACGTGTAAAAACGCAGGACCATTAGACAAAGCCGTCGCCGGGCACAGCCCAATTGGCGAGGGTTCAGCCCCGCTGCAATTGCAGCGGGGCTCGCCTAAATTATATTTTTACTCGGTTGGGGACCATGGTAGGGCACCACCCGGGTTTAAGTAAATTATTAGAATAAATTAAAAATTCCTTAATTCTTACTTATAAATAGATAGAATAATGACTAATCCATCTACAAAGTAGAGACCCGTAAATTAAACTTAATCTTGGAAGCTTGGAAGCATATCCATCCCTACTGGTAGGCTTGTAACGTCCCCATTTATAAAGGAATTTACTATAAAGAGTGGTGTTAAAAGATCAATTATACTCTATCCTAATTCTGCCTAACGCAATGCCCTTGCCTCAATCGGGACTCCGGCGGAGCCGGGATCCACTTCGTTGCTCTGACTTCGCCGGGCCCCCAGGGGCCCGGTAGGACACGCCCGCCCCCCTCGTCCCCTAACTTGGGATTTATTTTTATATTACTTACTGTGGGACTCGAACCCACAAGCCTCGCGGCACCGAAGTTTAAATTCGGAGAGTTTACCAATTTCTCCAAGTAAGCGAACAACCGGCCGGTGGCACTGTTGCGCCCAATTGGCAGAGGTTGGAAGGTAATTATTAATACCTCCGATCCCTCGTGAATCGTTTTGATTCGGGGGTCCGGGACGGGGGGGTCTCCCCAATCTCCCAGTGGGAGCCCGGGGAGAGGTCCCCCATTAATGGGGAGCGGAAATCCACGGGCCGAGGGGAAGTTTCTATCAAAAATATAAGTACCGGGAGGAAGATTTGAACTTCCAAATTTTATGTATGAGATAAACATTTTACCATTAAATTATCCCGGCGATAATATTTAATTGTTTCTTTTAACTTAAAATCGAGAGTTCGGCGGGTGTTCAACACCCGCGGAACGCGCGGATCTCTGATCCGCGCCCCCGTTCTAATCATTTAAATTTTATTAATTAAATTATTTTGTCAGTTTAGTCGGTTTAATTTATTAAATGTGCATGGGGCCTTTAAATTCCAAGATTATTTCTTAGAACTATATAAGCCGGATTCTGTAATGTAGTTAATGTATCTCGATCTACCAAATTTTTAGATCGGCACCAAGGTGCCACTCTCGGGGAGCGGCGAAGCCGCTCCCCTCGGTGCCACTCTCGTGATACCCAGGGGGGTTTTAACCCCCCCGGGATGTCCTAAATTTAGAGATATAAGGCTTCCCATTGGTTAAATTACTCTGCTATTTACCTTGTTCACTTGGGTGATATGTCTTTTAAGTATGACGCCCTTAATGTTTTAAACGCCGTGGCCTGAGAATAAAAATAGCATATTTTCTTACTATAACCCTGGTTCACACCAGATGTTTGTTCCACTATGGTTTATTCACTCAAATCCTTAGTCCATGCCGGCTCTGCCGGCATAGAAAAGGTTTTTGTAAATTTAAAGCCCCGGACTTTCCTCCAAATTTAATTATAAATTTGGTTAACTATTATAGTTCCTAAGATTAATCTTATCTCTCCCTTCAGGTAAAGATGGTCCCGATTGGTTTATAAAAATCTAAAGCCCGAGGGGGCTTTGAACCCTCGGGGACGAGACCTTGGGTCGCCTCGCCCGCCACGTTTTACGTGGCGGGGGAGGTCGAGGGGCGGCTACGCCGCCCCTCGACCGAAGGGGGCTTTGACCGGGAGGAGACCCGGCAGGGCTAAAGTTGATTGTGCGGATGATAGATTTGAACTACCACTTCTAGATCATGAGCCTAGCATGCTTCCATTACATCAACCCGCATTAAAGAAATTCATTTTTAAACCTTTACTTATAAAATAGATTTTTATTAAAATTAATAAAAATTAATTCCCACCCCCCGAAGGGGGGGAATTGGGGATACCCTCTCGGGGAACGGCCCCTCGGGGTCTTCTTTCTCCGGGGTCGAAGAGCCCGGGGTCAGGGCCCCCGGCCCTAGCTCGCTAGGCTAGCCCTAGCGGAGCAAGTTTGTTAAAACTAGCCGAGGGGTCGACTGACCCCGAGGTGAGTCCCTCGGGGCTAGAGCAATTGGGCGGAGTAAAAAATCAATGATTTTTTATGAAAATTAATTTTAGCCCAGGGGCCCTGCCCCTTGGCCTTATGTTATTTGAGGAAAGAGGGATTCGAACCCCCAAGGAGCACTAGGCTCACGAGTTTACAGCTCGCTCACTGACCAATCAGTAGTTTCCTCGTCTCGGGGCAATTGGGCCCAGAACGAGTTCCGCAGGCGGCCCTGTCGCCTGGGGGATTAATCAATAGTTTACTTATATAATATCGAATCAAAATGCCCCTCCTAATTATATGACTCGAGCAGGTAATAAAGAGAAGGGAAACGATAAGTGGGGAAACACGCCCCCATAAAATTGAGGTCGTAGGGAATCGAACCCTAATAATCCCGATTAAAAGTCGGGTACTTTACCGATTAAGTTACAACCCCTTAGTCCATTACTTATACTAAAAATTATAAAATCAAAAATAAAATAAAACAACTTAATAACTCATTTACCAATTATACATTCCCCGCGAGTCCGTTCTCGCTTATTGTTTCGCGCGTTCACCATTTCGGGTGTGGACTCGGGGGCCCCGAATTAAAATAGGTCCATTCACATTTAAAAATCCGTCAAAAAACTTTTTAAAAAGGTTAACCGAGTTAACCGAGTTAACCGAGGTAAAGGTTTTAATAAATCGAAACCTTTATGAGTGGTGTATAGTGACAAGATTATCTATAAACTTTTCAATCTTTGAATTTAAAATAGAATTGATTTTAACTATAAAAAAATATAATTATTATATAAAATTAAGATGATATTTATAACCAACACAATGGATTTAAACATAGATAATTGAAATTGATCGACAAATTAAAAAGAAATTCATTTCTTTTTATTAAATTAAAAATTTAGGGGCCCCCAGGTAAACCTTTTTAACCGTGGACTCGGGGGCGCGGAGCGCCCCCTCGGTCTACACAATTTACATTCGAGAATACGTGCTAAGCTCCCAATAAAGAAAGGGATAAACCGAGAGGGTATTAATGTAAATAAGGGTTTAAATGAAGAGAGTCCGTTCTCGCGAGATGGCCTGACCCGCCTCCCGGTTTCTTCTTCTCAGCTCCATTCTGGCTGACATCGCCTCTCTTACGTAGGTGCCCCCCCGCGGGGTATTTATAGCCGAGGGGGGCGCCCGCTACGCGGGCCCTCGCCTTAAAAGTGATTATTATAAGTAAAGTTAGTATATTAAACATTAATCAGAAACTCAGACCAACTAGCATAATTGGTAATGCGATAGATTGCAAATCTTCCAGATAAGTGTTCAAGTCACTTGTTGGTCTATTTATGTATAAATGATAAATCTATTGAATAATATTATCTTGTATATCGAATTGTTTAATTATTAATCTCACTCCGTTGATGAAATGGATATCTCGGCGAGTCCCCACCCACAAAGTGGGGGATCCTTCCTAAGCCCGGGGGGGCTTGACGGGTATAGACCCGAAGGGGCTAAGATTAAGGGCCCCCGTCGGAATACTTTAATTAATCTAACAAATCTTAATCTAAATAGTAGACTTCGCGCGGGAGCTGTACTTTGTACAGCTCCCCCGCGAGATATTTCTTAGACTGTCTAATTATTTAACAGAGCGGCGCCCGCCCCCGACGGGCCGCAGCTGCAGTTTATCCCACAATTGGGTCACGACCCATGGTACTCCAATTTTAATACGGGATATATAAGAAATAGTTAGGAGTGTAGTTAACTTGGTTATAATAGGGATCTCCAAAATCCCGGTAGTGGGTTCAAATCCTACCTCTCCTGTTACTTAATCGATAATTAACAATATAATAAAGATAATGATTCGAAATCCCCTGGGCCTGCGGCCCCATCCCCAAATTTTGTCTAAAATTGGGCGGCTAGTTTTGGCAACTTGCCAAGACAAGCTTGGAAAGCTAGGGGATTCTGGGAGGCCTCGGCCCCCTCGCTTCCCGATCCTATCGGATCGGGATACTCCGTCTCCGTTCCCGACCACGAGGGGGAACCGAGAGAGACGGGGCTCAATTGGTCTTGTAACTCAATTGGTAGAGTGATATGTTGATAACGTATAAGCTAGAGGTTCGAACCCTCTCCAGACTATTTAACCCCCGGCCGGGGACCTCCGGTCCCCTCGAAACTAATATAATTTAATTAATAATCCCGAGGTCCCCCCGAAATCCCGGGGGCGGCCGGCCCACGATTCTGATCGTCATTAAAAATAATTTGATTTTTTACTTCGGCCGCCCCCAATTGGGACTTATTTTTAATTATAAAATTGTTTAATTGAGTTTATAATAAATTAAGGTATATGGCTGACTGGTAAAGCATTTTACTTGAAATAAAACATATGTGGGTTCGATTCCTACTATACCTAAAATAAAACTAATTGAGGCAGATGGCTGATTAATCCCGCGGCTCGCCGCCCCGGACCCCCCGGGGCCGAATTCCGCCCCGGGGACCTAAATAAATATAATTTTTTTGTAATGGGGATACACCATCGCACCTTTTAGTAGATACAAGGGTATTAAGATAGGATCCAACTTCGCCTATTTTTGAGTATAAAAGTTTTAAAGTGTTCACTCTCTTCACACTCTTCACCAAATACCTTTAAAGATCTTAAGAAAAGGTCTTTGGGCCCCGCGTAGCGGGGCCCAATGACTCTTGGGCGGCCGGGAATTCTAATAAATGAATTCCCGGCCGCCCCCGGTCTAAACAATTAAGATAAAGGGATTTAACCTTTTGATAAAGAGGCACGTGTTTGGGAGCCTTCTAGCTAAGTCTAAGTCTAAAGAAAACCTTTATGGATTGGAGAGGTTTTAAGCCAGAGGAACCCCCCGCCGTTTCGCTATTAAAATAAACCTTCCCCCAATTGGGCACCGCCCCAATTGGGTCTTATTAAAGAATATAATTCCGCAAGGGGCCCCCTCGATTCTTCGAATCTTTGGATATTAGAGTTTATCAATAAAAAAAATTACTCACCCCAGGTTTCGATCCTGGATTTGGGTATTAGAAGTACCCTGTTCTTCCTTTGAACTAGGTAAGCTATTAATTAATACTTTTACTTATATAAGAATAAGTAATAGCGGCCCCCCGATTGGGGGGCCGGGAATTCTAATCAATAATATAAGTAACACCTCTTTAAACGATTGTGATGAAATTGGCAAACATGGTTGATTTAGGTTCAGCTGGTAGTAATACCTTGCAGGTTCAAGTCCTGCCAATCGTATAACACATTTATATAACTTATTAAAGGGCCACCCTAGGTCGGTAGGGCACCGTCTGGGTTAAAGTTAGTACCCGGACCCCTTTTAAAGTCCCCGCCGCCCTCGAGGTCGGCTTTATTAAACCCGAGGGGGGCCGCTACGCGGCCCCCCTCGGTAGGACGGGTGAATTCCCGAACTCCGGACATTTTCAGTCTTAGGGGGTCCTTATCATCGGCACCTCGTACGTAAGGTGAGCAAATCGGTACCAGTTCTCTGGCAATTCCTTCTGGGAATCCGAACCGTGACGTAGGGCACCAGCAATCCCAGCTTTACTTTGTAGATAAAGGTATAGATTAAAGGGGGAGGGGGGGCCCCCTCAATTGGGGACGAGACCTCCTAAATCCCCATATTGAGAAGGAGAGGGGTGGTAATTAATTTTTATTTAATAGTAATTATATGGGTTAATAGTCCGGATTATCCTCCCCACCAGTAAACACTGATGAATAGGAATAACCATACTACATCTACAAAATGCCAATAAAGAATTGCTTGCTCAAATCCTAAATGATGATGATCAGTTAGATGGTAAGACAATACTCTAAATAATCCTACAGTTAAGAAGATTGTACCGATCACAACGTGAATTCCGTGAAATCCAGTAGCCATATAGAATGTAGAACCATAAACACCATCACTAAATGTGAATGGAGCATTGTAATACTCAAATCCTTGGAAACCTGTGAAGATAGTAGCTAAAACTACAGTAGCAATTAATCCATAAATAACTCCTGCTCTGTTACCTTGGATTAGGCTATGATGAGCATAAGTTACAGTAGCACCTGAAGAAAGTAGAATTACTGTATTTAATAGTGGTACCTCCCAAGGATTTAGTGTCTCAATACCAGCTGGTGGCCAGTGAGCTCCTAATTCAACTGTTGGAGCTAGAGATGAATGGAAGAATGCCCAGAAAATACTAATGAAGAAGAATACTTCTGAAATTACAAATAGAACAAAACCTAAGCTTAATCCTTTTTGTACTGCAAAAGTATGATGTCCTTGGAAAGTACCTTCTCGAGTAATATCTTTAAACCATAATGTCATAGTAGCAATTGTCGAGATTAATCCAAGAGTTAATAAGAATAAACCATTAGAGTATCCATGGAATGTCATTACCCCTGATAGAGTTGTAACTAATAAAGAAAATGATACTGCAATTGGCCAAGGCGAAGCTTCAACTAAATGGAATGGATGCGCCTGAACTGATCTGTTAATTAATTTTGTTGTCATATTGTATATGTAAATACCTATCATACATTTCCCCCCTTCGACTCGATGCCCCCCGAATCAAAGATTCGGGGGGCATCGATAAGTGAAATTTATCACTGGGGGGGGCCCGCGCAGCGGGCCCCCCGGAGATCGGGAGCGGCGGCCGCTCCCGTTCTCAAGACTAGAAGGGGGGAAACGTCAATAATAAATTATTGAAATAGTAGTTTATCTCTTTTTAACACCCTACCCAAGGTTTAGACCCCAATTGGGCCCAACTCTGCGAGAGCTGAGAGGGCCCAATTGGGGTCAGGGGCTCTGCCCCCTGGATTAAACCCCGGGTGGGAAATAAGTTAAATTTTTTTGTGCTTATGAGTCAGCATTCAACCTTTACTTATATTAATTTGGCCCTTACTAATCCCTTATTTCTTTCGATAAGCACTGTAAAGGTATTTAAGGGGGATGTCACAAAACTATATTTCATAATTATAAACGTAGTTGCGCAGATGCCGAGTTTTGCTGATCTACGAGGGCCGATCGCTGGTGCTGCGAACCCACCAGGGTTCCCCGGGGTCCCCCATGGGATTAAGGGTAAGGCCCCGCTGTAATTGCGGGGCCTCGCCTCAATTGGGTATTTTATTAAAAGAAAATATAAAATCACGCATCGATAATTTTTAAAGCTAGGCGCCCGGGTCCTATGAGGACCCGGGCCCGATGTCCCCAATTGGGGGCTAAAATTCGAATATTTATAATCTTCCCCCAATTGCGGGGATACCCAAGGGGCAAGCCCCCCAATTGGGCTTAGAATTCATAATAACCATTATCTTATTCTAAGATAAACCTGTTCCCCCTATTTAAGAAGTAACAATCTAAAAATAAACTATGATTTTATCACTATTGATTACACCGATTTTAGGTGTTATTGGTGTTATCCTATCTGGAGAAAATTCATCTCTACAAAAAAGGGTAGCTCTTGCTAGTTCATTATTAACTTTTGTTTTATCTTTAGTTCTTTGGGCTGGATTTGATTCTAATTATAACGGATTCCAATTTGTTAGTTCTTTTCCTACTGTAACTACTAAAGAAGTAGTTGGAGTAGATGGTATTTCTCTATTCTTTGTTTTATTAACTACATTTATTATTCCTATTTGTATTTTATCTAGTTGGGATAGTATCAAAACAGGAATTAAATATTTCCTAATTGCTTTCTTAATTCTAGAAACTTTATTAATTGCAGTATTTGTCGTTCTAGATTTATTATTATTCTATATTTGTTTCGAGAGTGTTTTAATTCCTATGTTCTTAATCATTGGTATTTGGGGTGCTCGAGAAAGAAAAATCCATGCAGCTTATCAATTCTTCCTGTATACTTTATTAGGTTCTTTATTCATGTTATTAGCTATTCTAGTAATTTACTTCGAAGTAGGTTCTACAGACTATCAAGTATTAGCTGTAGCAGATATTAGCGAAACTCGACAAAGAATCTTATGGTTAGGATTCTTCTTATCATTCGCTGTTAAAGTTCCTATGATTCCATTCCATATTTGGTTACCGGAAGCTCACGTTGAAGCTAGTTTAGCTGGATCCATTATTTTAGCTGGTATTTTACTGAAATTAGCTGGTTATGGTTTCTTACGATATTCTATCGGTATTTTACCAGATGCTTCTGCATTCTTCACTCCTCTAGTATATTCTCTAGCTGTAATTAGTATTATTTATTCAAGTTTCACTACTTTAAGACAAATTGATCTGAAGAAAATTATTGCTTATTCATCTGTAGGTCATATGAATATTACTTTATTAGGATTATTCAGTAATACTATTCAAGGAATTGAAGGATCTCTAATTCTTATGCTTGCTCATGGAGTAGTATCTCCTGCTTTATTCATTTGTGTAGTAATTCTATATGATCGATATCATACTAGATTATTAAAATACTACCGAGGACTTACTCAACATATGCCAGTATGGTCAGTTATGTTCTTCCTATTTACACTAGGAAATATTGCGGTTCCATTATCTGCTAACTTTGTTGGAGAGTTCATGACATTTACTGGAGCTTATCAACAAAATCCGGTATTAACAGTATTAGGTGGATTAGGAATGATCCTAAGTGCTGCGTATGGTATCTGGTTATATAATAGAACTGCTTTTGGAGCACAAAGTAGATATCTAGCACCATTAGGTGATATTAACCGAAGAGAATTTATGACATTATTACCATTACTAGTTTTAATGTTTGTAATGGGATTATTCCCTAATCTTTTCCTAGAACCTATGCATCTAGCTGTATCTAATTTATTATATTAATTTCTACTTATTTATTACCTCCCCTCTCACATATATTAATCCCCATATTTTATTAAGAGCCATCAAGGGCCAATTGAGATGTATCCAAGGTACGCCTACTTTAATTCTTTATACCTTTATCTTAAAGGTATTCTATACTTGGGTATTTCTTTCTTTAAGGGTCGACGGGGCCCGCGTAGCGGGCCCCGTTAACCCCCCGGGGGGCCCGCTACGCGGGCCCCCCTCGGGTCTTAAGGAGATCGGCAGAGTCAATCCACCCTCCCACAAAGTGGAGGGGGGGATTCGATCGATGATTCTTATAAGAAATCGGCCCGCACGCTTTCGCGTGCGGGATGATTTTAGCGGGCGTGCTTCGCACGCCCGCCGAAATCTAAATTTTAAGGGGCAGTAGCTTAATGGTAGAGTCCTTACTTGTCACGTAAGAAGATATGGGTTCGAATCCCATTTGCCTCGTAGTTCTTAGAATCGAATTTAAATAAATATCTATCTTAATGGATATATATATTTAAGGGGTTTATTTCAGGAGTCGGGATGAGGTTTCAGAAGAGGATTTCCCAAGATCTTACAATTTCATGCTACGTGGTGGCAACGGGGTAACTCCTGGGGTTTGCAGCCAGGACGATGGGGCTTCGTTGTCGATTTGCTACGGCACTGCACAGTTATTAAATGTTAGCTATGAGACAAAGTCTTATCCTATGGAATAAATACAATATTCCTAATATCGCGAGTATGGAGCTGGGTGGAAAATTGGGTTTTAATTCTTTCCTAAAGCAATCGGGTCTAATGAAAGTGGAACGGGGGATTCCCCAATTTTCCGTGGACTCTCGGGGGGCCTAAATTTTTAATTTAATAAAAATAAATTCATTTATTAGAATTCCCGGCCCCCCTCGGTCTTAAGAAATTAATTCAAGGCCGGGTATTCAATTAAGTTTAATAATCTTCCCCGGTGCGGATATCGCCGCCCCGGGGTCTATTTCAATAATGAATCCAGGGGGCAGAGCCCCCCCCCGTCGAATCAAAGATTCGGAAAAAGAATGACGGTCCCACGAATCTTTGATTCGGGGGCCCCCCTGACCCGGGCCCAATGTTTGGGTGATCTAAAATTTATACCGGGCCCGAAGGTACATTGAACCGTATAATTAATAAATGAATAGAGTGGGACTTGAACCCACAGGGATTGTTACATCCATAGTTTAGCAAACTACTTCCTTACCGATTCGGTCATCTATTCAATTTTATTAACCTAAGCCCCCCAATAACCCCGAAAATTGCCCAATTGGGGGGCGGCGGCCCCGGCTTTTAATAAATGAAATATTAACAATTTATGAAAATTTTTAATTGCGGGGCCGCCAGAGAATAACAAAATATAGTCCCCCGCGCGGTGGCACCACCACCGGCCCGGGGGGCCTTTGGCCCCCCTCGGGGCTTCGGTGGAGGAAATAGATTCCCCCCAGGCGACGCCATTGTGGCGCTCGCCCCAATTGGGGTCGATTGACAAAATATTAGATTTAGAATCCCCCGCGCGCTCTGCGCAATTGCGGGGGATTTAGAAATAACAAAGCCACCTAGAATCTTTGATTCGGGGGCGCGGCCGCCTGCGGCCGCCGGATTTTTGTAAATAACGATTTACACGGTCAGCGTAGGGAATAGTAGAATCGAACTACTGCCAGTTATGTGTAAGATAACCACTCTACCATTAAGCTAATCCCCTATATCCCCGGTTAGACCGGTTGTGTTTGTCTATCACTATTTACCGATTTATTCGATGAATCGTTATGTTACTTATAATATTTATGTAAGGGTGAAAACCCGGGATCGAACCGGGAGCCGTTAGTACCACAAACTAACGCTCTACCAATTGAGCTATTTCCACCGTTTTTAACTTATTTTACCGGCCAGGCCACCCGGTCGGTAGGGTACCGCTTTTTCGACATTTTATAACCCAAACATTAAATGTTTGGGATTTCGGCAGATTTTTAATATTTATATAGCGTTTCAGAGGAGTTGAACCTCTACCTACAAGAGCCGAAATCCTGTGCTCTACCAATTAAGCTAGAAACGCTTATATTATTTACTTATAAATAGATTTTATTTAGTTCCGCCGGTGGCTCACCGGTAACCCAACACTGGGTCTCCCCCAAGCCACCGAAGAATTTATTTTTCTTCGGGGTCCCCAAAAAAGCCTCGCCCGCCACGTTTTACGTGGCGGGGGAGGTCGAGGGGCGGCGTAGCCGCCCCTCAGCCGATGGGGGCGCCAGTTTTTTATTAGTGAGGCAAGACGCCCCCCCGCCAATCAACGGGGCCAATTGGCCGGGAGGACCATTAATCAAATAAAAGAAAGCAAGTGTAACCGACTTGGCTAATGTAGCATCCTTCCAAGCCTCTAGTAAAAGCCGCTTTGCGGGTCAGGGTCAGAGGAGACGGGTTTAGCCCGGTCAATCCACTGAATAAATTTTTATTAAAAGAATTTATCTGTTGCTTATAAAAAATAGCGTCCGAGGGGGGCGGCAAAGCCGCCCCCCGAGAGACCCCGGGCCCCGCTACGCGGGGCCCCGCGTCCTTCCTGTTTATAATAAATTAATACTATAAAGTATATTTTATACCATAATAATTTTATGTTATTGGTGTATTTTATATAAGTAAGCAAGTGTAGCATAATTGGTTAATGCTCTCCCCTTCCAAGGGAACTATTGCGAGTTCGAGTCTCGCCACTTGCATATTAATATATGTCAAAAAAATCAAATAAAGTAATATATAATCAATGATGTATAGTGTAGACTAATCTCTAAAACTTTTTAATTGTTAATATTTCCAATTACAGTGCTTATATAAAGAAATAAGGGATTTTATTACAATTATGACAACTCGGACAACATATGATAACCTTTTTCAAAACTTTTTTGGGTAGAATGTTGAAAAGTGGTCTTTGAATAACGACCTTTAGAGAGGGTTTCGGAAGAACCCGAAACCCCCTAAAGGTATTAACCAAGGGAGAGGGGTGGTAATAACATTTAATACGGAGAGGGGTTATAAGATAAATTGATTAATAAAATCTAAATAGACGGCATAGCCGGCGCCGGGAGATAAGGCGGATTCCGGAACCTCCCGGAATCCCCCAAGAAGAGTATGTAGGCCATAAGAATCAGCTAGGCCTTCCATCGATAGATCGATATTGATTAAAGACCTCTCTTCCTTCTCGATATAATTAGCTTGCTAATTATGAGAAGAGAGGTTCTTCGTTTCTATATGGGGATTTGTTAAAAATCCCCAGAAAACTTTCTCAAAAGGTCGTCACCTTCGTCACCCTTAGCACCAGGGCTATACACGGGGAATTTGTAATAAAATCCCTTTTGAGAAAGTCGGGTCAGCACCCTTAGCACCAAGGCTATACACGGGGGAATCTCTTAAAAATCCCTTTAGAAATAGTTGGGTCGTCACCCTTAGCACCAGGGCTATATACGAGCAAATTAAAGATATTTCTTAAAAAGACCTAGGGGGCCTCCGGCCACCGAGAGTCAACGGGGCCTAAGGGCCCCGTAGACCTTTTGAAAAAGTTGGAGTTGTCACCGTCAACACCAAGGCCTGTATACAAGCAAATACTTAAATACCTTTACAGGTTTCAGGGTCTAATAACTTATAAGTAATTAGAATAGGCTACATAGCTTCGAGGGGGGGCTATTTGAATAGCGCCCCCTCGGAGTGCCACAAATAAATTTATTTATCGATGGATTTAATTCCATCTCTTCAAGTGTTTAACCTAACTAGCTTTTGGCTAGATAAAAATATATTATGGTAGCAGCAGCTAAAATTTTAGGAGCTGGATTAGCAACAATTGGTCTAGCAGGTGCTGGAGTTGGAGTTGGATTAGTTTTCGCAGCTTTAATTAACTCTACTTCTCGAAACCCATCTCTACGACCTCAATTATTCTCTTACACAATTCTTGGGTTCGCTTTAACAGAAGCAATCGGTCTTTTCGCATTAATGATGGCATTCTTACTTCTATACGCAGCGTAATTTTCTCGTATAATAGTATTAATACTTAATTAATCTATTAATCTTATCGGGGGTTACCCTAAAAAGTAACCCCCCCCTTATTATTTATAATCCCTTTACCCTACCATTTATTAATTAAACCTATATAAATATTAAATCGAATAAGCAGAAACCAATAAGAAATCTATATAGATTTCTTAATGGAGATGGTTGTCTGCTTATTTAATAAACTAAATGAATAAATTATTCTTAGAGGACTACGGGCCCCGTAGGGCCCCCCGGTAGCATTAGACCTACTTTACCAGTTTCTTGGATTCCAGGACTAATGCTTCCTTATTTTATTGGTAGTTATCGAGAAGGTAGAAATGAGTCTTTTAGTTATGGAATTGACTCATCATCAGTTTGGGACCATTATGACTTAACTGGTGCTTATGCAACAGGTTTAGGTTTAGCCGGGTCTCCGGCTTATGAAAAGGGTGAGATTGTAAATAATAGTTTAAATCTTTTAGACGAATTTAATGGTTATCTCCAATAATATTAATTTCTACTTATTTATTACCTCCCCTCTCACCCTTCTTATGTTAATACCTTTAATAATGACAACTCGGACAACTCGGACAACCTTTTTCAAAACTTTTTTCGGCTTATGAAAAGGGTGAGATTGTAAATAATAGTTTTAATCTTTTAAATTTCTTAAACTCTCCTAAAGTGTTAAATAGTTATAGTAGTTTTGAGGTAGAGTTTGTATTCCCCCCTCAGAACTCCAATATTTCAATACCATATTCTTCGAAAGACTTGACACCGTTAAAGGAATCCGGCTCAATCCCAACACCTCATGACTAAAGCTTTCTAGTGAAAGACCCGGATACAAACAAATTAAAGAATCTCTCAACGCATAAGCCTTGAAACTTTCAGGGTCTTCATCAAAATTCGGAATCGCACTTGAAACCCCCGGGATTTGAAGTGCGATTTTTGTGTCCGTCCATTATCCGAAGACTCTGTAAGTTCATTCTTAACTCCATTGTTAATCATCTCCTCAGTTTCATATAATGTTGCCTCAGGTGGGCTCAGTGTTGTTATCGGGATAACTACGGATACTTATTTAATCTTGAGATATACATGAAATGGGGATATCACAAACTTGTATCTACTATTTATCCAGGAAGAAACCCTCCTGGATAATGTAATGAGGAGATATCTCGGACCCCCGGAGGAATCATCGGACTCTGGATCCGATTCCGGGGACGAAGATATCTCTAATTATATCTCTAATTATACTCATGACGATTCTTCACCAAGAAGATTCTTGGGATTAATCAGATACAGATATACACAGGATACTGGTCAAACCGAAGGGAATCTTGGGGTTGAGGCTCTAAATGAACGAGCGATTCTCCATCATCTTGATAACGATCATCCTTTGATCGGGGATGGACCTCTCTTTGAAAGAAGGTTAATCCTTAACCCCCCCCGGGATCCTCATGGTTTTAATCTAGACGTGGATCAAGATTCTTTATCTAACACAGGGTCTGAAGATTCTAATTCTTCAGACCCCGATTCTCGGGGGGGTTCTCCCCCTGAAGGGGTAGAGCCCCCCTCATCCCCGAGGAGTGGCTCATTTTCAACAATTATTGATTAAAGGTCTTTATTAATGAAAGGGGAGGGATTTTGGTCCCTCCGGATATAACCATTCAGCCACTCGTTCCCGAACGGCTACCTTGTTATGACTTCAGACCAGTCGTTTACTATCCTTGGATGTCTATTTCAATGGACACCAATTATTAAAATTAATAATGACTCCGTAGAAAATCAACAACTTCAGGTATAGCTTACTCCCAGCCCGTGACAGGCAGTTAGTAGATCTTGAAGCTTTAATTTCACCGCGACGTGGTGATTCGCGATTACTAGCAATTCCTAATTCATGAGCTCGAGTTACAGAGCTCAATCCACAAAGGGGAAATTTGGGGATTACCTCCAAGTTACCTTATTGGATCCTATTGTATTCCCCCTAGCTGCACGTCTGTAGCCCACTCCATAAGGGCCATGAGGGCTTGTCTTAGTCCTAATTATTCCAGTTTATCACTGGATGCTCAATTAGAAATTAACTAATTGCAAGGGTTTTGTTCGTTATGCGGACTTAACCTTACATCTCACGACACGAACTGAAGACAGCCATGCAACGCCTGTGTAACATTCAAGGAGTGGTAAGATGTTGTGCGGATCATCACATTAAACAACATGCTTCACTGCTGGTTTTCAAGACCCTCTATACTTTTGGGTTTCAACCTTGCGGCAGTACTCCCCAGGTGGAGTGCTTTAATCTACATTTATAGACTGATTTAATAACCAATCTAAGGCACTCATCGTTTACGGTATGGACTACACGGGTCTCTAATCCGTTTTGCTCCCCATACTTTCGTACCTCAGCGTCAGTGTTTAGTTAGAAAGAAGCCTTCGCCTTAAGCGGTCTTCCGAGGATCAATAGATTCCATCCCTACTCTCGGAGTTCCTCTTTCCTCCATTACACTCTAGTTTCATAGTTACTGGAAAGCTCTTATTCATTTAGTTCGAGACCATCCAGTCTTATGAGACAGCCTACGTACCCTTTAGACCCATTAATGATGAATAATGCTTACCCCTCTCGTATTACCGCGACTGCTGGCACGAGATTGGTCGGGATTAATAGGAAAGTACAGTCATTATCCTCCTTTCCGTTAGGACTTTATCAAATTAATGTTTTCATCCTTCTAGGTGACTGGTTCAGCCTTTCGGCCATTGACCAAGATTCCGCACTGCTGCCGATACTTTGCTCGTGTGGGCCTTTCTCATTCCCACTGTGGTTGATCATCCTCTCAGACCAACTATAGATCATTGGCTTGGTAAGCCGTTACCTTACCAACTACCTAATCTATTCAATAGGTACATCCATAGGCGGAAATTATCCTTTCAAAATTTGGTATTCCACCAATCCTATGGGTAGCTTGCCTATTCATTACTCACCCGTTCGCCATGGTCCAAACACATAGTGTTTGGCATTCGACTCGCATGTGTCAAGTCCCTAGATAGCATTCACTCGAAACTAAGTTTAAATTTTTACTTACTATTCTGATAGAAAATATCAGAAATTAAAATCTTATTGTTACTTATATAAAACTAAAATTATTATTAGTTTAAATAGACCTCGGGGCTAGGGAGAAATCAAATAGATTTCTCCCCTCAAAACAGCTTAGTGTTACTGGGACAACTCTATTCTTTTTTATACCAATCCAATCGATTTTATCCATTAATTAAACCTTTATCTATACTATGAACACCCTGAACACCTTTTGATAAAAGTTTTTAAACGATTTAGAATCATTAAATTCAAAGATTAAAAGTTTTGTGTTCTAAAACTATACACTATACATCATTTAAACCGGAGGAGGCCCTTTCTACATGTGTCTCTGGTGATAGTGTACCCTTTCCCCGTTCTCTTTCGAAGAATTCCGAAGGGGTACACTCTTAAAGGTCCGCGGGCCCCGCGTAGCGGGGCCCGATGACTCTTGGGCGGCCTAAATTTTTAATTTAATAAAAATAAATTCATTTATTAGAATTCCCGGCCGCCCCCGGTCTTAATAAATAAGGTACCCCGGCCGGGCTCTCGAACCGTCCCTTGGGATTGCTCCCGTGAGTTGCTCGAGCCGGCCGCCGTGAAGCTAGGCGATCCTGTTGCATCCAAATACTTAACCAGTGATAGGCCCAGCTACTCATGTTAACTGCATCCATCATCCAGTCCGGTTCCCCCCAGGCCTTCATCTTACCGATCAAGGATCCTGCAGTGAATTGCCAACGTGCTCCCACTTTGTGGGGACCCCCTTTGTTATAAGTAAGGTGGCCTTACTTCTTACTAAAGCCCCCTAGAGGGGGCTTTGCCCCCTCGGGGAGAAAACCCCCTCGGGGCTAAAGTAAAATACGAAGTCAAAAACCAATGCGGTCGGTTCCCGACCGTGGTATTTAACTTAGTAATGAAGTAGTCTGGATTCATTCAATCCGGATAGATGTTTTACATCCGTTCTCTCACTCTAGAATTCCACTTTGTAATCAAAGTGGAATTTACCAATTTGGTTTTTGAGAACTAGAGGTACCGATTTGATAAAAAAGCAATCATTAATAAAGAAAAATGTCAACTTTAGCGACAACTTTCTTAGTTAATAATCCACTAGAGCAATTTGAAATCATTGATTTTGTTTTTATTTTAGCTCCAATCCTTGGATTTACGAAATTATCTTTAACTAATATCGGATTCTATTTAATTTTAGTAGTAGTAATTACAATTTCAATGAACATCTTATCTCTAAATAATGGTAATGTAATCCCTTCTCGATGGGCTATCCATTCTGAATCTATTTACGGATCTATCTTAAATATGGTTCGAGAACAAATTGGATCAGCTAACGAAATCTACGTACCATTAATTTTCACTCTATTTAATTTTGTTCTATTTAGTAATCTAATTGGTTTAGTACCTTATTCTTTCACAGCAACTTCTCATCTTATTTTAACTTTAAGTTTAAGTACAGCTATTCTAATTGGAGTAACAATTATTGGTTTCCAACGACATGGATTAGGATTCTTTGCTTTCTTCATTCCAGCTGGTACTCCATTAGGATTAGTATTCCTATTAGTAGCAATTGAATTAATTTCTTACCTAGCTCGAGCAGTTAGTTTAGGTGTTCGATTAGGAGCGAATATGATTGCAGGACACTCTTTATTAAAAATTATTTCTACATTCACTTGGAAAATGGTAGTAGCTGGACCAGTTCTATTACTAGTTAGTGTATTACCTCTATTATTCCTAACAGCTCTTGCAGGTCTAGAATTTGGTATTGCTATGCTTCAGGCATATGTCTTTACAATTTTAACTTGTTCTTATCTAAAAGATGCTATTGATCTTCACTAGCCTGGGGTATTAGACCCTCGGGTCTAAAGCTGAACCGCCTGAGGCATGTTCGGTAGGGACAATAAAATTATGCTTAATCATTTAATAACTAAATCGGAACTAATTATTAGAAATATGTATTTCTAAAAATTGAGAATTTATTTTATCTAAGGGATATCGTCCATAAGAATATGTTAAATATGCTTAAATCATTAAATATCATTACTCCAGTATGGAATGATGCTCCTGAGCCTTGGCAATTATCTTTCCAAGATGGTGCATCACCTTCCTTTGAAGGAATTGTAGAATTACATGATCAAATTATGTTCTACCTGGTAATTATTTTATTTGGAGTTAGTTGGATGCTATCTTCAGTAATCTTCAACTTCGGTTCTAATCAAAATAAAATTGTTTACAAATATCACAACCACGGGACTTTAATTGAATTAATTTGGACTATTACTCCTGCTTTAGTATTAATTGCTATTGCTTTCCCTAGCTTCAAATTACTATATCTAATGGATGAAGTAATTGATCCAGCAATGACTATTAAAGCACTAGGACATCAATGGTATTGGTCTTATGAGTACTCTGATTTTGTTAACGAAGATGGAGAATCTATTGAATTTGATTCTTATCTCGTTCCGACAGACGAATTAGAAGAAGGTCAACTACGACTTTTAGAAGTAGATAACCGAGTAGTAGTTCCAGTAGGTACTCATATTCGATTCATCGTAACAGGTGCTGATGTAATTCATTCATTTGCCGTTCCTTCTTTAGGACTAAAAATTGATGCAATCCCTGGTCGATTAAATCAAACTTCAGTTCTAGTAGAACGAGAAGGAGTTTACTACGGACAATGCTCAGAGATTTGTGGTGTACATCACGGGTTTATGCCTATCGCTGTAGAGGCAGTATCTCTAGAGAAATACTTAGCTTGGTTAAACGAGCAAGCCTAAGTGTTTCAACAAATTCAATTTATCTAACTTAAATATATATCCACCCTTCTCCAATAAAAATAAAGGGGATAACATATAAAAGATTAGAATTTATTAAAAAATTAGGATTAATGGAAATTCTTCAAAATAATAATAATTTATTATTTAAGAGTAAAGCTCCAAAAGCATTTACTGAGATTTTTCAATATAATAAACTACCTGGTATTTATTGGGTCGATTCTACTTTAGCTGATAATAGCTCTTATGTTGGTCATACTAATAATTTATATAAACGATTAAATAATCATAAGAATTATGCATCAAAAGAGTCTAATAGACATCCAAATTTAAAGAAATAATTTCAAAATATTGTTAAAATAGGTATAATCCTTTCTCTTTTTTGTAGTTTATGCCTATTGCCGTAGAAGCAGGATTATTAGAAAAATACTTAGCTTGGTTAAATGAGCAAGCGGGGGCCTAGGCCCCGTGGGAGGGCCCCTTTGGGGCCCCCCCGGCGCTTCGCGCGGGGGGCCTTTGGCCCCTACTCTCCACGTGCAGCTAGGCCCAGCTCGCTGGGCCCCTCCGCGAAAAATCTAAAATCAAATTTATTACCGACCCTCTCCAATCTTAAGACCTTTGTATACAAAGGTTTCTAGCCCCCTATTTCTATAGGGGGCAATAAATATAAATACCTATATGTGAATAACGAGAGGGGCAATGGTTCCGAACGGGAACCGCCCCCCTCCGTTCTCTATAATCCCAAGAGTTAACCAAAGTGGTTTATTTAAGAATGTTAACTCGGTTAACTATGTAGACCGAGGGGGGCGGCCCCCCTCGGCTGAGGGGCGGCTACGCCGCCCCTCGACCTCCCCCGCCACGTAAAACGTGGCGGGCGAGGCGAGGAAAGCGCTACGCGCTTTCCGGGGCAATTGAGGGGGCCCCACTGCGTGGGGCCCCCTCAGCTCTCCAATCTTAAGACCTTTATAGAGAAGTGGGTGTTAAAAAGATATGTTATTACCAAGTTACTTGAGAATTTAGTATTGCCTAGCTTAACATATTACTATGCTTACACCTGCAACCTATCAAGACTGTGATCTACAGTCACTCTAATAAAGAATCGTGCCAAGATGGGCTTCCCGCTTAAGACGCTATCAGCGGTTATCCTTTCTGAACGTAGCTTTCCTGCCGTACTGTAACAGACCTATAAATAGGTAGTAAACAATAACAGGTATACCAGAGGTTCATACCACTCGGTCCTCTCGTACTAGAGTAATGTTCTTGTCCGATTCTAATTCCATTAGTAGATAGGAACCGTACTGTCTCACGACGTACTTACTATTTTTGTTATCATAGAAACATTTAATTTCTATTTCCATTTCTCACGAAATGGTACAGACTATGTCATAATATATAATTAATTTAAACTCTATCTAAAATTTTTTTATAATCAAAATTTTCATTATTAGTTTTTAAACCTACTCTATAATACATACTAGGATGTAAATAAGGTAGTACTAAATTTCGAGTTTTATCTAAATCAGGACTTTGAATTCTAATAATATATTGATTTTCTCGATCTTTAAATACATCATTATTTACATCAAAATTATTTTTAATCACAGAAGATAATTTTAAAACATCTTCGTGTGTGAAAGCATTAGTATAAATTCTAATCATATTTCTTTCTTTAAAGAAATTCCCGTCTCCCATAATTAAATGAGCTAAAGAAACTTCTGTAAAATTGTCAGAAATATTTTTAGGAACAATCTTTTTGTTTTTATGAATAATTGGATAAAAAGCTTCATAATAGTTAGAGAAAAACGGTGTTGAAATAGTTTTAAATCTAACAGTAGTATGAATTTTTTCTTCTAATTTAACAGTTACCATACTTACATCTGTATCAATAAAAGGTTCAAATAAATTATGCAAATGTAAAATATATGGTAGACTTTTCTCTCCTAAGTTTACACTTAATCGAGATCCACCGGATAAAGAAGGTCTTTCTAGACTTCCATCCGATAATAATACTCCTGTTAAAGTTTCATGTAAATATGAAGGAAGATTATTTAATCTATAATCTGTTTTGTAAGAATCTAGTTTTAAAGATTTATTAAAATATCTCTTTAAACTGTATTCACTAATAGTTTTGAAATTTTTCATGTGTTTTATTGTATTCGTTTGATTAATTTTATTTTAGATGAAATTACTAAAGAGTCATTCCCTCTTTAAGTCATGATTAAAAATTAATATAATAATTAAAAATTTTTAATAAGGTTTATAAATTATATATTCCGGGCGCTCGTGGAAGGATTATTGTTGGCATAACTCACCTTCTAGTCGTTGAACGTTTACTTTCCAAATGATAAAATCATTCTGCCGAAAAGCACTTCGCTGCAAATTGTCTTTGTAAATAAAGAGTTCCTTGCAATTCACCCGGTTTTCCAATAATTTAATAATTAATTTTATTATTGGGGGCTATGTAATTTAACCCAACTCACGTACCACTTTACTCGGCGAACAGCCGAACCCTTGGGAGCGCCTACACCCCCAGGATGTGATGAGTCGACATCGAGGTGCCAAACCAATCTGTCAATATGGACTCTCGAGATTGATCAGCCTGTTATCCCTAGCGTAGCTTTTATTCGTTGAGCGATGGCCATTCCATAATGGACCACCGGATCACTATGACCTACTTGCGTATCTGTATGACTTGTCAGTCTTACAGTTAAGCCGGCTTATGCCATTACACTTAATTAGGCTCTCTTTAGCCCATTGGTTTCCATCCAATTTAAGCCGACCTTCGTACTTCTCCGGTACTATATGGGAGAAATCCGCCCCAGATAAACTGCCCATTAATCACTGTCCCAAAAATTTGGTTTAGCGTGCTCCTAATTAAGTCAAGGTATTTCACTGGTGTCTAATCGACTCCCTTGTATTCTACACCTTAATTATAAGCACACAATGACTAACTGCAGTAAAGCTGCATAGGGTCTTCCCGTCTAGCTAATGGTAATCCGCATCTGCACGGATAATTCAATTTCACTGAGCTCATCTTGGAGACAGTAAGAGTATCGTTAAACCATTCATGCGCGACCATAATTAGTGGCCAAGGTATTTCGCTACCTGAGGATCGTTATAGTTACAACCGCTGTTTACTGGAGGTTCAATCGGTACCTTAACAGTACCTCTCTTGACTTACCAGCACTGAGCAGGTATCAGTCTTTATACATCTAGTTTCCTATTAGCAAAGACCGGTGTTTTAAGTAAACAGTCGTACTCTTCTATTCTGTGCCACGACCATAAAAGTCGTACTCCTTCTCCCGAAGTTACGGAGTCATTTTGCCGAGTTCCTTCAAGATGATTCGCTCAACGCCTTGGTATACTCTACCAGCAGACCAGTGTCGGTTTAGGGTACGGTTAATTATCTAGATCATTTCCTGAATCTTAAATTAAAAGACTATACCGTTACCGATACGTATAAATTTAAGACTGTTATCTAGATCAGTTTTTCTCATCGGTTACCCCTATCGGGGTTCACTCATTTGAGCTCAGTTTATTTCAGAAACTGAAATAACCTGAGTCTCCCGATCCTTTCGGATCGGAAGCGAGGGGGCCGAGGCCCCCCAGAATCAAGGGTTTCCCCTTGATTCTCATTTAAAATTTGAAACAAATTTTAAACTTGCTTGGGCCCTTTTGGGGTCCCTTGCTTTAAAAACCTTAGAGGCCGTTACTTTACTCATGGAGGTTGAGCCTAGCCATGAAACCCTTCTGCTTTCGGCGAGTGGGATCTTACCCACTTTTACGTTACTCATGTCAGCATTCTCTCCTCAGTTATGTCCAGATAAGGAAACCCTATCCTTCAACCATGTCCTGAGTGTTCCGCTACCCTCCAATATGATGAATATTGGGACAAGACCTCGGTATACTACTTAGACCCGATACATTGTCGGTGCCCTTGAAACTTATAATAACAGACCATTGAGCTATTACGCTTTCATTAACGGATGGCTGCTTCCAAGCCCACCGAATGGTTGTGTAATTTCATGGACTACCTTAATTTCACTTAGTAGTATTTGGGGACCTTAGTTCTTGTTCTGGGCTGTTTCCCTCTCGACTAAAGACCTTAGCACCTATAGTCTGACCGTCCTTTATTAACTGTAAACCATTCCGAGGTTAGATTCCCAAACATATAATGTTTGGGAATCGATTAAATAATCGATTCTATTGATAGAGCCATCACGACCCCCCAATCAAGTCCACGAGGGACATAGTATCCAGTGCTGTACCAGTTTACAGATACGAAGGACAACCTACCAAAATAGGTTTCGCGGAATACCAGCTATCTCCAGGTTAGATTGGCCTTTCCAATTCAATTCTGATTCTTTCAAACCAGTTTAGACTATACCTTCAACTCTTTCTGATTTTAGGACTTTTTTTTATCTAATAAATCTAAATTTGTTAAGATTTCGGAATTTCCAAAATTATCTAGATCTTTTGTCATATGATAATATGGGTTACCCTCCATTGATGTGCTATCAGTATAATCATCTACTTCAGATGTTAAATCAACATCAAGTTCCTCTAAGCCAATTAGCTTAGGTGATGATTTAAACTTAGATAACATTAAATTTGTGTACTCTTCTTTAGTTAATTTTCTTCCTTTACCTTCTTTATTCATGTTATACGCTAAATCAATAATTTCCACTAAACCTTCTTGAGTTTTATGAGCCTTATTTTGAATTAACTCACATGCTCTAGAAAATAAATGGAAATGAGTATTTTTATCAGTTAATAATTCATTATTTTTAAAATTAGGAATAATTTTATTACAAATATCATCTAAATTTTCAACTTGGAATCTACTACTCTTAGATTTTAGATCATAAACTTTCCCGCAATTAAAATAATCTACTAATTCTTCTAAAACACTTTTACAAGAACTTTCTTGGATTACGGTATATGACGCAGTAATTCTACCATTACCGCGGAAACCAATAAAGAAACTTCCATCACCATCTGTTAAACCTGATACAAAATCAGAGTTAATAGGGGGTAATTTTGGAAGAATTAATTCTTCTATTTTTAGATTTCCTTCATATCCGATTAACTTTAACAATTCTTGTTTTTTATCTTCTGTTCTCGAAGAAGCAGTATTCATCAAATAAGAGTTATTAACGATATTCGCTAATCCTTCTTTATTTAAATGTTGTTTATTATCCATCATATCAATTACATACTTAAATCTCATATATGATTCTAACTTACCCGCTCTTAGGGGATATGCATCAAATAGAGGTAAAAGTTTATCTTTAATATGAGGTAATGAATTTACTACGTAGTTAACATCACTCCGATGTGTAACTACATGACCAACCCCTAAATTAAATTTTAATTCTTCAAATAATGGTTTAGCTCTAATATGTTGAGTTAAACTAAATTTAGGAGTAACTCTTACTCCTATAGAATAATTTGAGATCTTCTGGAAACCAACATGAAAGTTTCCATCAGCTTGAGTAAATCCGCTTAAATAAGCGGATGAGAAATTTTTATTTACAATATTTTTCATAATAATTAATTAATACAGCTTCTAAATATGGTTAAATTAATATTATCCACAAATGCTAAAGATATTAGATACAATTTTTATAAATCCATAATCAGATGAAACATAAGAGTGTCGACGTGTTACAATTGAATTTCTGTTCTTCAATGTCTTTCTTTTCAGATCAGTCGTTACGGGGTTCTAATAAAGTATTATTGTCACCAATAATAATAAGTCAATAGTGACTAGTGTTTCTACTAATATTAGAACTTCCCACGGTATTTCCATAGTTATTAACCTTAGGATTCACCGTTATGAGTCGATTCTTTAATTACCGTCGCCGATAATTTGGGCGAATTAACACCCCTTACCACAACTCATCCAAGTTTATTGCCACAAACACTGGTTCAGTCCTTAATGACTTGGTCATGGTAAGATCACCTGGTTTCGGGTCTAATCTATGGTACTTGCCCATTTAACGTAGTCGCTTTCGCTAAGTATTTCTACTTGCACCATAGATTAACTCGCTGACCCATTATGCAAAAGGTACGCAGTTATCTTGTATTTAAACAAAGATTCCTGCTGCTTATAGAACTACCGGTTCAGGATCTTTTCACCAGTTATCTACTTACTTTTCAACGTTCCCTCACGGTACTCTCCACTATCGCTCAATGCATCATATTTAGCCTTAGAGGATGGTTCCCCTATCTTCAGACAAGTTATCTCTCATCTTACTTACTATTTTTCTAACCTCAATTATTACGGGACTTTCACCCTCTATGGTTTGTCATTCCAAACAAATTATAATTTCAGTTTAGAAAATAGGCTAACCCGCTTTCGCTCACCACTACTAACGGGATCTCGGTTGATTTCTTTTCCTTCTACTACTTAGATGTTTCAGTTCGTAGAGTTGTTATTATTATGGTTTCCCTTAGGATCATCGTAATTATTAAATAATTCATTACGATTTTGGTATAAAATACCTCCTTTGGATGCATTGGCTAGTCATCCCCGATAGTCCCTTTTTCACCTTGGTAATACATTACATATCATTAGTGGATACTTATTTTATTCGTTTATTTAACAGAATTTACTTATGTATAACTTTATATAATTCGATATTTAGAAGATAATCCCCCGAATATCAACTTATCAATAGAATATCTAAAGCCCGAGGGGGCTTTGAACCCTCGGGGACGAGACCCTCGGGTCTAAAGCCCGAGGGGGGCCCGCTACGCGGGCCCCCCGAGAGGCCACTAATTATTGTAGGTAAAACACAATTAG